CTACGGATGTTGGACAGCATCAAATGTGGGCTGCCCAATTTTTAAAATGTAATATTAGAAAATGGATGTCAAGTGCTGGCTTAGGAACTATGGGATATGGTTTACCTGCTGCAATAGGTGCACAATTAGCTTTTCCTAATTCAAATGTAATTTGTATTACAGGAGATGCTAGTTTTCAAATGAATATCCAAGAACTTGGAACTATAGCTCAATATAATTTACCAATCAAAATCCTTATCTTAAATAATCGCTGGCAAGGTATGGTACGTCAATGGCAACAATCCTTTTATGATGAGCGTTATTCACATTCTTCTATGAAAGATGGGATGCCTGATTTTGTTAAACTTGCAGAATCATATGGTATAAAGGGTTGCCGAGTAAAGACTCCTGAGGAATTTGCTGAAATAGAAAATGAGATTGTTTCAACAAATCAAGCAATGTTAATTGATTTTGAAGTAAATGAAACTGAAAATTGTTACCCGATGGTTGCACCTGGTAAAAGTAATTCGCAAATGATTGGCTTAAATGCAGAATCATCTGTACATAATACAACTAAAAAAACTTTTTCATAAATAGGCCGAGTTGGATTTGAACCAACGTAGGCTGAGCCAGCGGATTTACAGTCCGCCCCCTTTAACCACTCGGGCATCGACCCTATCTTTATTAAATTATGCATTAATTTAGAATATTTATAAATCTAATGCTTTAAGCATTAGATTTATAAGTACGTTGAGTATAAGGCTATACCAACTGCAGCAACAATGCTACCAATTAGTCCACCACTAAAGAATCCCTCGGAGAATTTTTGCCAACCTAGAACAGTGTCTAGTTCGCTTGTTCCTTTAATTTGAGGTAAGTCCTGTGTTTTTTCTGATCCTACCATTTGGCGTACGAGTTTTACGATAAGAGCATTATCATAAACATCATAAGTAACCTGTCCATAAATTGATAATCCTACTGTTAAAATTAATAGTAGAGTTATTGCAGCAAGTAGACCTGCAGCTAATGATGTAAGTGAAAATTCTGCAGAACGTAATGGGCCATAGGTATAGAATGGTCCAATAAGGAAATAACCATGTGTAAAACCAATTTCGGCTCCTCTTGAAAGTGGTGTTAGTCCTGGTCGATAAGCTGGAAGAACTTTAAGATACGCCCTTGTAAAAGCCGAAGTAGTAATAGGTGTTGCTAAATGACCTACGAAGGGATCTTGCCTGTAAGGCTTGATGAAACTGACCATAATCTTTCTCTATTTTATTTACCAGAATTATTATAGCATACAAAAAGATAAAAATGTCTTTTTTTATTAATAAAGCAAGTTAAAACTTTTTATATTTTTTATTTTGTTATAATATATTAACATCTTAGTCAATAAATTAATATTTAGAAGCTAAGATAAAATTATCAATAAAATAAGAAAAGGTTTATTAGATATGATATTAATCAGTTACTATTTAGTTCTACTAGTTTTTTCTATAGCAACAGCATCTGCGGTATTTTTAGGGTTAAAATTAGTAAAACTAATTTAAGATATAACTTTTAGAAACCCTTTGTCTATGGTTTCATTTTATTCCATAAGATAAAGGTTTCTCTAAGATCTAACTTTTTAGTTTTATCAAATCTAATTGGTTTTGGAATAAAAATTTCTAAAATTTTTCTTCTTAATTTTTTAATTTTAATAAAAGAATACAATTTAAATTAAATTCACTTAATTAAAAAAAGTGATATAGTTTATATAATAATTCTTAGTTACATCAAAATTTAAAATTGCTATGATATTGAAACTATCATTTCAAACTTGGTATATTCACTCCCTAAGTGTAATTGATTGGTTAGTATTTATTGAGGTTTTTTGGCAATACGCCTATCAAATAAAGTCTAGGATTCTTATTCGTTTTATCCCAGCTTTAACCTTATTTTTTCTTAGTGCTATCTGTATCTTAAGTTGGCATTATTTTTTAAATCTTGAAATACTAAATTGGTTAATAGGTTTTCAATCAATCCTAACGTTAATTGGAAATTTTAGTTTAATTTTTGCAACTTGGAGAAAAAATGTTAGAATTCGATGAAAATGAATGGCAAATAAGCTTACCAGGGAATAATCAACTTCAAAATTATTTTATACCAATTATTTTATTAGTTGCAGGTCTAGGAGCTTATAGCTATACAGGATTTTGCTCTGTATTTTCTGATTTACTTACGATAAATATATTACATTCAACACCAACTAAACCCCTTTTAAATGGATTTGGGGCACAAAGTTTCAGTTTGTTAAGTTATGGTAGTGGTGCTCTTGTTTTAGGTGGATTCCTTTTATTTTCAGCGCTATTAGATATAGGTGCTGGTTCAATAAGATTTGATAAAAGTAATCAACAAATAACATTGGCTTTTAAAGGTTATCCAGGAAAAAATGAACGAATATTTTTTTCTTATAGTTTTCGAGAGTTACAGTGTATCAAAATAATGTACACGGATAGTCCGGTCCGAAAACAAGGTCTATTTTTAGTTTTAGAAGGGAATAGAGAAATTCCTATTTGGTCTACACAGGATCCCTCAAAATTTATTCTTTCAGAATCCTTTATTACAAATTTAGGTCTAGAGATGGGTTTTAACACAGAGATTGTTGATAGAACTAAATAAAATATTAGTACCACTCTTCTCACAATTTTGTATAATAATAATTATTGTTGAGTAGCGGGTGTAGTTTAGTGGTAAAACTTCAGCCTTCCAAGCTGACTATGGGGGTTCGATTCCCCCCACCCGCTGTAAATTCAGAACCTGAAATGATTAATATCTTCTTCAACTCTAAATCGTTGTATGGCGGGTTCTACTGGCGAACGCCCATTCTCAGACATTATTACTAGTGTAAGATACTGGATTATACATAGTATAACTATCCCTTCTTTATTTGTTTCGGGTTGGTTATTTGTTGGTACAGGATTAGCTTATGATGTCTTTGGAACACCAAGACCAAATGAGTATTTCTCACAAGATCGTCAACAAGTTCCACTTGTTAATGACAGATTTAATGCAAAACAAGAATTAGATGATTTAACTAAAGGACTGTAAGTATGATTAGAAACACAAACCAACCTGTTGTTTACCCTATCTTTACGTTTCGTTGGTTAGCAGTACATGGATTAGCAGTACCGACGATCTTTTTCTTAGGTGCGATTACTTCAATGCAATTTATTCAACGTTAGGAGCAAAGTTATGTCATCAAATACACCAGGACCAAATCCAAATTCAAGTCCGGTAGAATTAAATCGAACTTCATTATATTGGGGTCTTTTACTTATTTTTGTTTTAGCTGTTTTATTTTCAAGTTATTTCTTTAATTAACCTTTTTAAAATAGGAAAAAAAATTTTCTTATAACTTAACTAGGTATCCCATTTTTAATTTACGGAGAAAGTTATTATGGCAAGTGCTGGGCGTGTTCCGTTGTGGCTTGTAGCCTTTGTTGCAGGTTTAGGAATTATAACTATTGTTGGAGTTTTTATTTATGGTTCGTATTCAGGTTTAGGATCATCTCTTTAAAAACATTTTTAATAAGGTACCGCAGACTTTGTAACTACGGTACCTTATAGCTTTTTTAAAATTTATAAGTTGTCGGATCAAAAACTTCTCTATTTTCTTTCTCGATATAAAGGAATAAACCTATGATTGAAAAAAGTGGAAGTACTAAACCTACAAGGGGTACAAAAAAACTAGGTAATAAATCTAATGACATAAATTTGATTCTCCTAAAATATATTAGTATGGTATTTTAAATAGGTTAATTATAATCAACTTATTATATAAATAATAAAATCTATAGTTGTTTTGTTTTTAAATTATTATATTTGCTATTGATAAAATTGAATATGTCAAAGAAGCTGCAGTTTGAAGTCCTATACGGATACTCTTAAAGGAATCTAAAATTCCTGAATCTACAATATTTTTTATTTTATTTTGCTTAATATCATAAGATGAACAAAGATCTTGAATTTTTTTAATTTTTTCGAGTTTACTTAAAGATTGAGGAATTAAAGTATTTTTATTGATTTGTTGTTCCATTAATGTTTGAATTGGTTTTATTAATGAATTAATCACCAACTTACTTCCGCTAATAGAATTCCCATGTAAGTTACTTCTTGCCCAATTTTCAAGTTCTTCAGTTAACTGAAGAAAGCTTAATCCACCACCAGGTAAAACCCCTTCATAAAGACAAGCTCGCGCACCCACTAAACCTATTTCAGTTCTTGAGCGTAGATCAGAAGTTTCAAGATCAGTTACCCCTCCTATCTCGATAATGGCATTTGCACCTGTAAAATTCCTTCTTCTATCTTCACGTTTTTCATTTTCATAATCAGAATCACTAAAAAGTATTTGCTGCTTTAAATCTTGGCATTTTTTCTCTATTAGTTCATCATGTACTCCAGATTTTGCCCAAAAAATACTTTTTGTTTTTGTCAGTAGTATTTTGTTGACTTGACCTAAATCAGATTTCTTTACTGACTTCCAATCTCTTGAAGATATTATTAATTTTGCGTTAGTATATAAAGCTAAATCTTCTAGAACTGTTTTATCATATAAAAATGTTTGAGGTATTTTGATATAGGCTATATCTAGTATTCCGTTAATTTTGTTTAAAATTAATGTTGATAATGCCTGTTCATCTATATCAGAGCTCACTATTATGAGCGGTTTTTTTTCATAAATTATAGGTTCTAATAAACGAATAAGATAACCATCGTCTAATGTAATTTTTTGTAAACTAACAAGGATATAAGGATTTTCAAACTGAACTGTCATTTTATTAGTATCAGTCATAAAGTAAGGTGAAAAATAACCTCTACTTATCTGCATCCCTCTTTCTAAAATTAAACTACTTTTTTTACCAGTTTCTGTTCTTATTTTTAATTGCCCCGTTTTGCCAATTTTTTCAAATGCTTCGCGAAATATATCAACAAGGTTATCTTCATTTGGTATATATCTTTCTAAAACTTTATCCCAAAATTTTTTTGTCGTAATTGGTAAACTTTTATCATTTAAAATTTTTAGCGCATAATCGAGAGTTTTTGTTATTCCAATTTTTGTTTCAAGTGAATAAGTATTTTGGGTTATATTTTTAAAACCGTTTAATACTAAATAGGATAAAATTAAGAAAAAGGTTTTGGTCCCATCTCCACTAACACTATTAATTTTTTGAAAAGAATCTTCTAACATAAGATAAACTAAATTTTCAACTTCATTATTAGTACGAAGATTGCGGATTATTTTTGAACCGTTTTTAAAAAGTTCGGGATTCGAGATATTTTTTCTATCAAAAATAATATTTTTACCAGAAGGGCCATAAGTTTCTCCAAGTAGTAATGCAATTCTTTTAATGCCATCTTCTAAACACAATTGAACAGAATCTGACGGTATAATAGCATGAGGATTATCTCTTTTCACTTGTTACCTCCTTTTAAATTAACATGTTATTATTTAACTATAAGCTGGGGCGGGAGGATTCGAACCTACGAATAACGGAGTCAAAGTCCGTTGCCTTACCACTTGGCGACGCCCCAAAAGGATAGTTTTTACTGTTTAAAATAAAAACTATCATAATTTGTTGTAAAAAGCTTTGATGAGCTAGGAGGGATTTGAACCCCCGACACTATGGTTCGTAGCCATATGCTCTATCCACTGAGCTACAAGCTCTTACTATTATGTATACAATAAATCTAAGAAGAGTTTTATATATTTTTTCTTTATGACATTGAAAATAAAATTTGAGGTTCACTCAAATAACTTAGAAAATTTAATTCCAGATTTTATACGATTTACATCTTCAATAAATGAAGAGACTTCTACGATTACATTAAATTTTTATAATCCTACACAATTGTTTAATTTAAATTTAATGATAAGTGAAGAAAAATCGATAAAAGCAAGCTTATTCTTAAATTCCAATTGGAAGTATACAACAAAAGATATCAGAATTATTTGGGTAAAAGGAAAACCTTTTATTTTACAAGCAGTTTTTTTGTTAACATCAAAAACTGAGTCTAAAAGTTTAAAAATTTATTTAGATAAAAATAATCTTCTAAATTGAAACTAAAGATCAGTTTCGAAAAGTTGATCTTTAGTTTCAAAGTTTGATTATTGTTAACGTCTTGAATAGTATTCAACTACTAGTAATTCATTTACTGGAAGTCTAATATCTTTACGATCAACAACTTTCTTTACTCCACCTTTAAGTTGTTTTAAAGATCCTGCTAAATGGTAAGGAAGATATGTTCTTCTTTTTGAACTTGCATTTTCTTCAACAATTTCTCTTATTGATTTTTTGTCCGAAAGTTGAATGCTATCGCCAGGTTGACATTGGAAACTAGGAATTGTAACTACGTGATTATTCACTTTAACGTGACCATGGGAAACTAATTGACGAGCTGAAAGAATTGTAGGGCTAAGATTTAACCTAAATACGATTGTGTCTAATCGCATTTCTAAAAGTTGAAGAATAATAAGCCCTGTCGAACCTTTAATTCTTCTAGCTTCCTTTACATATCTGAATAACTGAGCTTCTGTAATGCAATAGTTAAATCTAAGCTTTTGTTTTTCTTCTAATCGCATTCTATATTCTGAACGACGAATTTTTTTACGACTGTAACCATGTTGTCCTGGTAATGTATTCTGACGTTTTTTATTGCGTACACGTTTTCGAGTTAGGTGACTTAATTGAACACCTAGTCTTCTTTGAAGTCTTAAACGGGGTCCTCGGTATCGAGACATAATTAAAATTGCTCCATGTTTTGTTAGAAATATTAAAAAAAGTATAATGAAAATAGTGTAACCGTCAATATATAGATTAACTTTTAAAGTCTTTGAAATAATACAATTATATAAATGGTGGGCGTAGCCAAGTGGTTAAGGCAATGGGTTGTGGTTCCGTCATGCGCGGGTTCAAATCCCGTCGTTCACCCTCTTAGTTTAGCTATTGTTTTAAATTCTTTTAGTTGCTAAAATTTGATAAAATTAGATATAATCTTTGAAAAACTAAACTTAATCATATTTATTTGTTAAGACTATTTAAAATATAAGCTATTGAATTTTCAAAGTTAAAATACTTTATTTTTTTTGATGCTTTTTATATTCACGTATATACGATGCAAACTCTTCCTATTATAAAAAATCGCTTAATAAAGCTTTATTGTTTTGCTGTTTCTTATAAAGATTATTTCCCTTATTACACGTTAGTAATAAAAACACTTATAACAGGTAATCGCAAGATTTTGTCTTTACTTCATTTACTCTTTCCATTAAATAAAGTAACAGCGAGGTTATTTTTGATTCTTGTCAGTTCATTCAATATTTTTACTTCATTATTAAAAGGTCCAAATACTCTTTTATTCATGTCTGGACGATTTTGGTTATTAATCTTGCACCACTTTATGGTTTTTTATGAAGTTATTTTATCGCTACGATTTGTAATGGAGTGGTATCCTAGCATAAATTTAACCGAAGGTGGTATATTTGAACAAATAATATTTAATTTATCGGAACCCTATTTTAAAGCGTCTGAAGAAATTTTACCAAAAGGATTATCTGCAATTTTTGCTTGGCTTTTAATTGAACAAATAAAATCTTTCATTTCACGCTTTTATAGAGTACTAACAACGTATTGTGTGGATATCAAAGGAAGAGTCGTTTGCCTTGAAATTATAGATATATTAGTTTTGGCTATCTTTGGTGAAAAGATATTACCTGTTTAAGAAAATCTTTTATTAATAATTAAAGAAAACAAAGGAGTAAAATCAAGAAATGTTAAAAATCAGATTAAAAAGATGTGGTAGAAAAAAATTACCAAGTTATAGAATTGTCTTGGTAAGAAGTCAGGCCCGACGAGATGGACGAGCTATTGAAGAATTAGGTTATTATAACCCTATGAGTAATGAACTTGTGTATAACCAAGATAGAATTAAACTTCGCTTATCACAAGGTGCTCAACCTACAATAACAGTAAGAAATTTTCTAGTTAAATCTGGTATTATTGAGAATATCAATAAAATTAATTAAAATTAAAGTATTAAACAATTAATTGTTTTATTAATCTAAAGTATTTCTTATAAAATTAAAAACCCAAAGACAGTCAAAAAGGATAACCTTATGGATGTTATTGCTCTAGGTTGGTCAATGGTGCTAGTTGTATTTAGTTTTTCACTAGCAATGGTGGTATGGGGTAGAAACGGTTTTTAATTTTTTGAATTTGGAATTGATTTATGCAAGAAATATTAACTGTCGGTGGAATTGCTTTTGGAATAACAATTATTGGTCTTTCGCTTGGTTTTTTACTTTTAAGAGTACAAGCGAAATAGCTAAATTTTTATTCTCCTTTCTTAAAAAAGGAGAATAAAATTATTTTCTTTTATGAGTATTTTGTTAAATGTAATATTTTTATCTCAAGTTTTATTGCTAGCTATATTAGTAATTTCTCGTAATCCAGCACGATTACCTGGATTTGAAAAAGCAAGAAATCAAAGTTTAGATAAAACAATAATTCTACTAGTTGTAAGTTTAATAATTACATTATTTGCATTTAAATGTCGATAATTTGTAGATTATGAACATTTCTTTATAAGCAGTAAAGTTTTTATGAATAAAATGGATTGGTTCGTATTATGTCCTGTTCCTCGAGATCAAAGGCCGTTTTACGAATATATAAAACGAAAAGATTCAACTATTTTAGGTTGGGTAGGATTAAATGAATCAAATTATACCCGAAGATTTTTTTTAAGTCTTTTAGGAATATTTAGTGTAACTTTACCTTTTACATCTTGGTTTGTTTCACTTTCATATTATCCTTCTCAAGCAATTTTAGTAAATCTTTTCGTTACTTTAATTTTTCAAAGTCTTATTTATGGTTATTTTTTTATTACTTGGTTATATGTTGGAAAACGATTGGTGGTAGCAAAAGTTTGGTATGAAGAATCAGGATGGTATGACGGACGTATTTGGATAAAACCACCTAGTATTCTTCGTCACGAACGACTACTTTATCACTATCAATTGGTTCCTTTAATAGCACGTCTTACTAAAACACTTCAAGTTCTAGTTTTGGGAATTATTTTTGTGGTTGCGTTATTGTTTTTATTCATCTATTAACACTTTTTCTATAAATCATGTATTCTATAGATTAGGTAATGGCGGGGTAGAGCAGATTGGTAGCTCGTTGGGCTCATAATCCGAAGGTCAGTGGTTCAAGTCCACTCTCCGCTATAAACAGCCGTCTATGCCTTTTGATTAAACAGTCTTAATTTGACTAGTCAACTAAAATTTGACAACAAAGGGATGAAGATGCCATGAATCTTAAATTAAAGCAAAGTGACTTTCCAAAATTTGAAGGATCTACAGGTGGTTGGCTTAGTGCTGCTAAAAACGAAGAAAAATATGTAATTATTTGGACAAGTAAAGATGCGTCTCTGTTTGAAATGCCTACAGGTGGAACAGCAAAAATGAATGCTGGAAACAATGTAGCTTATTTTGCACGTAAAGAGCAATGCTTAGCACTAGGGTCCCAATTACGTGGTTTTAAGATCACAAATTATAAAATTTTCCGTATTTACCCACCATTAGATATTACTTTACTACATCCTTTTGACGGAGTTTTCCCAGAAAAAGTAAATCAAGGACGTTCTCCAGTTGGTAAACGTGATGCTTCAATTGGTGGAAACCCAAATCCAGCTTCTTTAAAGTTTCAATCAAACACCTAGAATTTATTTCTAGATTGTATTAAAATAAATCTTAATTCATATCCTTTTAATATTATTTAAAGGGTATGATCTTAGGAGAGATGGCAGAGTGGTCGATTGCGTCTGACTTGAAATCAGAAGAACTAGGAATGGTTCCGTGGGTTCGAATCCCACTCTCTCTTCTCAATATTTTTACTAAAAATATAGGTAGATTCTTTTGATTTAACTTTTTTCTATTAAAATATTTAATAGAACATTTCAAAAGTATTGTTTGGTTAACCTAAACCAGTTTATAATCTTTTAACTAAAGAGGTATATATGTTAGTACTAAAAATAGCAGTTTACACAGTTGTTAGCTTTTTTGTTTATCTATTTTGGTTTGGATTTATTTCAAATGATCCATCACGTAACCCGACACAAAATATTAACAATTAATTAAAAGTTTGGTATTTATCATAAGGCACATTAAATAAATATAAATAATGCGCCTTATGATAAACATAAATAAGTGCTATATATAAGTAAAAGGGCAGTTAGCTCAGCGGTAGAGCTTCTGCCTTACAAGCAGAAGGCCACAGGTTCAAATCCTGTACTGCCCATAGGGCTCATCGTCTAAGGGATTAGGACAGAAACCTTCTAAGTTTCTAATGTAGGTTCGAATCCTACTGGGCCTAAGACGTACTGAGGATAAAAAATTAAAAATAACAAGTTTTATGGGTTACAGATAAACAAATGTTTTTGAAAAGATACTCTTTACTCCCAGAATTTAAATACTAGTTGTCTAATTTTCTAACTTTGACAGTCTAGACCTTATATTATGGAATTTTATGAGCAATTTATAAAAAATAAATTTGCGGTTACCTCTAGGAGAAAAAAATGCGATTAGCAGTTTATGGTAAAGGTGGTATTGGGAAATCTACTACAAGCTGTAATATTTCAGTAGCGTTAGCACAAAGGGGCAAAAAGGTTTTGCAAATTGGATGTGATCCAAAACATGATAGCACTTTTACATTAACAGGATTTTTAATTCCAACAATTATTGATACATTACAAGTCAAAGACTATCACTATGAAGATGTTTGGCCTGAAGATGTAATTTATAGAGGATTTAATGGTGTAGATTGCGTTGAAGCTGGTGGGCCGCCAGCTGGTGCTGGTTGCGGTGGCTATGTCGTTGGTGAAACTGTTAAACTTTTAAAAGAGCTTAATGCATTTGATGAATACGATGTTATTCTTTTTGATGTATTAGGTGATGTAGTTTGTGGTGGATTTGCAGCTCCATTAAATTATGCAGATTACTGTTTAATCGTTACAGATAATGGCTTTGATGCTTTATTTGCTGCAAACAGAATTGCAGCTTCTGTTCGCGAAAAAGCTAGGACTCACAGCTTAAGATTAGCTGGTTTAATAGGTAATCGAACTGCAACACGTGATTTAATTGATAAATATATTCAAACTGTACCAATTCCAGTTCTTGAAGTTTTACCCTTAATTGAAGATATACGTGTTTCAAGAATTAAAGGTAAAACTCTTTTTGAGATGTCTATAATTGATCCTTCATTAGAATATATTTGTGATTATTACTTAAATATTGCAGATCAACTTATAGCTCAACCAGAAGGTGTAATTCCAAAGGAATCGGCTGATCGTGAATTATTTACTCTTTTATCTGATTTTTATTTAAAACCGTCTGATACAGAACAAAATTTAGACGATCTAGAAATGGATCTTTTTAATAATTAAATTACGTCTTGATGAAGAAAAAAATTAAAAAGGAATTTAAATAATATGAATACAGAACAAGGTTCATTAATTAATTCTAATTCTATTACTTTTGAATGCGAAACTGGTAATTATCATACATTTTGTCCCATAAGTTGTGTTGCCTGGTTATATCAAAAAATTGAAGACAGTTTCTTCTTGGTAATTGGAACAAAAACGTGTGGTTATTTCTTACAAAACGCACTAGGTGTGATGATATTTGCTGAACCTAGATACGCAATGGCTGAACTTGAAGAAGCTGATATCTCTGCGCATTTAAATGATTATCTGGAATTAAAACGTTTGTGTACTCTTATTAAAAAAGATCGAAATCCGAGTGTTATTTTCTGGATTGGTACTTGTACTACCGAAATTATTAAGATGGATCTTGAAGGTATCGCACCAAAACTAGAAAATGAGCTTGGTGTTCCTATCATAGTTGCTAGAGCAAATGGTTTAGATTACGCTTTTACACAAGGTGAAGACACAGTTTTAGCTGCTTTAGCACAAACATTTGGAACAAAATCCGCTATTTCAGAGGTTAATAACGGTACCCCAAATTTAATTATTTTTGGTTCTGTACCAAATACAGTAGTTTATGAATTAAGTAATGAATTAAAAACTTATGGTATTGACGTAAAAGGTTGGCTTCCCGCAAAAAGATATACAGAGTTTCCTACTTTAAATGAAAGAGATTTCGTATGTGGTGTAAACCCTTATTTAAGTCGCACAGCAACTACTTTAATGCGTCGACGTAAGTGTCAACTTATAGGTGCACCATTTCCAATAGGACCTGATGGAACTAAAGCTTGGGTAGAGAAAATTTGTTCTGTATTTAATGTACCTACACCTGGTCTTAATGATCGTGAAGAAAAAGCTTGGAAAAATTTAGAACCTTATTTAAAAATCCTACGAGGTAAATCTGTTTTCTTTATGGGAGACAATTTATTGGAAATTTCCTTAGCACGATTTTTTATAAGATGTGGAATGTCTGTATATGAAATTGGGATTCCATACTTAGATAAACGTTATCAAGGTGGCGAATTAGCTTTACTTGAAAAAACCTGTCAAGAAATGGGAACATTTTTACCGGTAATTGTTGAAAAACCTGATAATTATAATCAATTGAACCGGATTAAAGATTTACATCCTGATTTAGTTATAACTGGTATGGCCCATGCTAACCCACTAGAAGCTAGAGGGATAAATACAAAATGGTCAGTCGAGTTTACATTTTCACAAATCCATGGTTTTACAAATGCTAAGAATATCTTAGATTTAATTTGTAAACCATTAGAAAGACAAACAACTTTTAAAGAATTAGGTTGGAAAAATTATCACACACTTGTATAAATTATTCATTAAAGAATAAAAATATAAGTATAAGTATTTAACCCATAAGATTCTTAAAAATATCGTAAAATAAACTTAAACAAGACAGCTTTGTAGAAATTCCTGTTATCCCCCCCTCATCATACACGAAATACTCATCCTTTGCAAAATAGACTCTTGCGATTAATGCCAGACCTATGATCCTAGGAAGTTTATTTCCCTATTTATCCTAGTACTCATTATGACAGCAACTTTAGAAAGAAGAGAAAGTACTAGCTTATGGGAGCGCTTCTGCTCTTGGATCACTAGCACAGAAAACCGTTTATACATCGGTTGGTTCGGTGTTTTAATGATCCCAACATTATTAACAGCTACAAGCTGCTTCATCATCGCTTTCATCGCAGCACCTCCAGTAGATATTGATGGTATCCGTGAACCAGTGGCTGGATCACTTTTATACGGAAACAACATTATCACAGGTGCAGTTATTCCTAGTTCTAACGCTATTGGTATTCACTTCTACCCAGTTTGGGAAGCTGCGTCTGTAGACGAGTGGCTTTACAACGGTGGTCCTTACCAACTTGTAGTATTACACTTCTTATTAGGTGTAGCTTGCTACATGGGACGTGAATGGGAACTTAGCTACCGTTTAGGGATGCGTCCTTGGATTTTCGTAGCTTTCTCAGCTCCAGTAGCTGCAGCATCTGCAGTATTCTTAGTTTACCCAATCGGACAAGGTAGCTTCTCTGATGGTATGCCTTTAGGTATTTCTGGTACTTTCAACTTCATGTTAGTATTCCAAGCAGAACACAACATTCTTATGCACCCATTCCATATGGCTGGTGTTGCTGGTGTGTTTGGTGGATCTTTATTCAGTGCTATGCACGGTTCTCTTGTAACATCTAGTTTAATCCGTGAAACTGAAGACGGCGTATCTGCTAACTACGGTTACAAATTCGGACAAGAAGAAGAAACTTACAACATCGTAGCTGCACACGGTTACTTTGGACGTTTAATCTTCCAATACGCGAGTTTCAACAACTCACGTGCTTTACACTTCTTCTTAGCTGCATGGCCAGTTGTAGGTATCTGGTTAACTGCTCTTGGTGTTAGTACTATGGCATTTAACTTAAACGGTTTCAACTTCAACCAATCAGTTGTTGATAGCCAAGGTCGTGTGATCAACACTTGGGCTGACATTATCAACCGTGCTGACTTAGGTATGGAAGTAATGCACGAACGTAACGCGCACAACTTCCCTCTAGATTTAGCCGTATCTAATGTTCTTCCAGTTGCATTAAACGCTCCTGCTGTTAATGCTTAAGAATATTTAATTACATATGAGTGATTTTTAATCACTCGTATGTAATAATTTTTTTTTATCTAATTACATAAGAATTAAGTCGTTACACTTTTTTAAGCTTTAAATAGTCTAAGTCTAAATTCTTCTTATATATTTAGAAAGTGTAAAAATATCTGATAAATATTATCTCATAATATTGTTCTTTCTATTTAATTGAGCATCTATATATTCATATTCCGCTAAAATTTCATGAATAAATAAGCGAAAGAGTTCAAATTTTATTTGAGTATTTGCACCAAAAAATTAAACGTGCTAGATCTTTTAGTAAGTTATAAAAATTTATTTAGTAATTAAAAACTAGTTCATCAAATTGATGAACTAGTTTTTAATTATTTAGGAATTATAAAACGTAACGTTCTCCAGGAGGATACTTGTTAACAACGTAACTATGAATAGTGTAACGGATGTTACGACCTTCAGTTTCTTGTCTTTCTAGATAGAAACCTGGTTCTTCGTAAGGACGTTGCGCGATGAAAGATAATGCACAGCTTTCAGTACCACGAGTATTATCAAAAGCATTAATTTTGATATATGTTGTAGGATGTGCAGCACGGCATTGATCTAATTCATACATAATTACTGAAGCGTCTTTAATATCAAATAAAGGCATACCCCATAGTTCCCAGTATGTGTTACGAGGATGTGGATCTTCCGTCCATTCGATACTACAAGCCCAACCTTTGCTACAGATAAATTTAAGTTGGCCTAAAATTTGTTCGTTTGTTAAATCCGGTAAGTACGAAAATGCACCTTGTGTTAATCTCACTCTTCAAATACTCCTTTAGTATGTTAAACTGATTGATATTGTTTTTATACGATTACTGTTTAGTTGCAGTTTCAATGTAATCAGCAGTATCTGTTGATGTATAGTTGAAAGCAATATCTTTCCAAAGATCTAAAGCAGAACGTAATGGCGCACAACTTTCTGCAGCCGCACGTAGAATTTTTGGTCCTTCGTTAACGTAGTCTTTACCTTCGTATTTAGCTAAAAGCATTGACTCCATAGCTACACGGTTAGCAGTTGCACCAGAAGCGATACCATCAGGGTGACCAATTGTACCACCACCGAATTGTAATACACAGTCTTCACCTAAGTAGTTAAGTAACTGATGCATTTGTCCACAATGGATACCACCAGACGCTACAGGTAACGTTTTTCTTAAAGAAGCCCAGTCTTGTTCGAAGAAGATACCTTGAGGTAAGTTAATCTCCATTGTTGTTTGTAATAATACGTTGTAGAAACCTTTAACCATTAGAGGGTCACCTTCTAATTTACCTACAACTGTACCAGCATGGATGTGGTCAACACCAGCCATACGCATCCATTTACAGATTACACGGAAATTAATACCATGATTCTTTTGACGAGCATATGCTGAGTTACCTGCACGGTGTAAGTGAAGGATCATATCATTCTTACGAGACCAAATAGCCATCGATTGAATTGCAGTGTAACCAATTACTAAGTCGATCATGATAATTACTGAACCAATAAGTTTAGCAAATTCAGCACGTTCGTACATTTCTTCCATAGTAGCTGCAGTAACGTTAAGGTAAGAACCTTTAACTTCACCAGAAGCCGCAGCTGATCTGTTAACACCTTCCATTACGTAAGAGAAACGTTCACGCCAACGCATGAATGGTTGAGAGTTAATGTTTTCGTCATCTTTTAAGAAGTCTAAACCACCTTTTAAACCTTCGTATACAACACGTCCATAGTTTTTACCTGATAAACCAAGTTTAGGTTTTACAGTTGCACCTAATAAAGGACGTCCGAATTTGTCTAAACGCTCACGTTCAACAATCACACCAGTAGCTGGGCCTTGGAATGTTTTTAAGTAAGCGTAAGGCATACGCATATCTTCAAGACGTAATGCTTTTACAGCTTTGAATCCAAATACGTTACCGATAATTGAAGCTGTTAAGTTAGCAATTGAACCTTCTTCGAAAAGATCACATTCGTATGCAACGTAACCGAAGTATTGGTCGCTAGTACCTGGAACTGAATCAACTTTATAAGCTTTTGCTCTGTAAACATCGCAAGCTGTTAATAAGTCAGTCCATACTACAGTCCATGTAGCTGTTGAAGATTCACCAGCGATGGCAGCAGCAGCTTCAATTGGATCAACCCCTGGTTGTGGAGTGATACGGAATAATGCAAGTACATCAGTATCTTTAATTGTGTAGTTTGCATCCCAGTAACCCATTTCAGCGTAAGGGATTACACCTGATTCATAACGTTCGTTTTTAATACGTGTTCTTTCTTCTACAGATTGAAACATTTAGGACTCCTTTTATATAGCAGTAAATTCTCTGGTTCTCGGAAATTTTAAATGGTCCCTTCGGCAATTTAAACCGAACTTGAAAAGCAAAACCCATTTAACTTGAGATTTTATTGAAAATTAATTAATATTCAATGTATAAATCTCTAATTTGAACTTTTCTAGATACATAAATATTATATGAATGATTTCTTTAATATACAACAATTTTATTTATTTTAATATTTTCAATTCATTTTAAGACCTAAAATAAAAATTTAATCGTTTTGAAAATCTATCCGAATAGTAATTAATCTTTATACATACAAATAACGATGACTTTTATCAAAAATGAATTATATTCGAACCCAGAAAATTGGATTTTAATTAATGGTGAAGTTTATGCTATTAATTACACTGTTAACCTCAATCAGCTTTTTGAATTTCTAGATATTAAACATCATGGTTTAATTACTGAATATAACCAAGTAATCCTAAAACCTGATTTATCAAAAAAAATATTTTTGAACCCTTTTGATCAAATTGAATTTGTAACAATTGTAGGTGGCGGTTAATAAATAAGCTTTATTTATTAATTTAGACAAAATAAAAAAAATTGAAAATCTTACTTATTGTAAAGCCTTGTAAGGCTTTACGACAAGTAAAACTAGTCAAGTAACTAATAAAAAACGTAATTGTTTAAAAATTCATTTCGGCAGCTTGAACTTTTTCGAATTGTTTTTTCTTAACAACTAAAAGAACTTGAGTTAACATTGTAACAAAAGCAAAAGCGACATAACCATAAATTCTAGCTGGATTTTGTAAAACAATTTCCTTATCTGTTTGACCAAAGCCTCCAACGTTTGGGTCAATAGTAAGAGGTTGATCTACTCTAACAATATCATTTTTTGAAATAAGTAGATCTAATCCTGCAGGTACCACTTGCTCAATATTATTTCCACTAGTATCTTGAACACTTACTTTTGTTCCTGTCTTTTCGTTTACTTCAATATTTATGACTTTACCACTAACTGAAGATAAATATTGATTGTTGTTTGTTTTTTGTCCATCAGGATAGACTTGTCCACGTCCACGGTTTCCACCAACATAAAGTGGGTATTTGAAGAAATGTACGCGTTTATCCGTTTCAGGATTTGGAGCTAAAATAGGGAAATGAATTTCCTGATTTTTTTCACCCGCTACTGGACCTACAACTAAAATATTTTCTAGAGTAGGGCTATATGGTGTAATATAAACCGAAGATGTTTTGGCTTTTAATTCAGCACTTAGCTTATCTTTTGGAGCCAATTTAAAACCTTCAGGTAAAACTAATACTGCACCAACGTTTAACCCTCCTTTTTTACCACTACCTAAAATTTGTTTCTTAGTTGTGTCGTAAGGAATTTTAACTGTTGTTTCAAAAACTTGATCTGGCAAAATTGATTGGGGTGCTTCTAATTCTACTGTTTTTGCAGCTAAATGACAGTTAGCACAAACAATTCTACCATTTGCTTCCCTAGGATTCTTATATGCTTGTTGAGCATATATTGGGAATGCGTTTGCTTGAGTAGCAGGTATTAACAGTTGCTGAATAGCAATACTTGCTATAACAAGAAAATCGAAGCTTTTTCCGATTTTACTGCGCCATTCTTTTCGCATATCGTCCGTTTTAACTTGTGTAAATTAATCAAAAATTAACAAAATTTACAGTTTTTAAAATTATTTTTATATAAGAGTATCAAAGTACTAGCATATAATCTTTAATTTTTCTAAAGCAAATAATAAACCACTACCTGTAATAAATAGGATCAAAATTGCTACAGTAAAAATTAATTGTGTAAGCGGATCTGTTGAAGGAGTAATTACTGCTGCTAAAACAGTTGAAGCTAATAAAACATATCGAAGTCCATTAAAACAATTTTTTGAAGTACATAATCCTATGAATCCTAAAAGAATTTGGATTACAGGTATTTGAAAGGTATAAATTGATCCAAGGAACAAAATCCATAAAAAATCAACATATTCTTGAAATGACCACAAAGGTTCAAGGATATCTTTTGTATATGCAAAGAAAAATGTTAATGCCGCAGGTGCAACTACATTGTATGCATAAAAACTTCCGGCGAAAACTAAAGTTAATGACAAACACAATAAGCTACCAAAGGCAAATTTTTCTCGACTTAGTAAAGCAGGAAAAAGATAACATATTCCATAAATAATAATAAAAGGACTTTCTAAAAAAATTGCTGTTGATAATGAAAGTTTAAAGCTTAAGAAAAAATATTCATCCGGGGAAGGTTGAAAAAATTTGATACCATCAATTGCACCTTGAAGAAATTGGGCTAACGTCTTTGTCTGAGAAAAACATAAACCAACTAATATTATTAGAAAAATGAGTAATTGAAATAAACGTTCTCTTAGCTCTTGGTTATGCTCTTTCAACCCCATATAAATCTTAGGTGCTGTCGTTTTGTCTAATATAGATAAATTAAATTTAAATTGCATATAAAAATTTGAAATTAGAGTATTAGATATGAAACTTAATAATTTTGTATCTAATGCTCTAATCTTAATTAATTAGAGTTTGATTGAGCAAAACTTAGTGCTTGGAATCGAGCTAATGAGCGCTTTAAATTAATTGTATTTAAAAGTTTTTCATTCTGTTTACTTGATTTAGCTAAGTTTTCTATTGTCTCATCAAGTTCTTTTTTCGCTTGATCAATATCCATCTTAATATCAGATAATTCCTCAACTTGTCTAACAATAATTTTAAGATTATTGTCTTCAATTTCGGCAATTCCATCTAATATTACAATTGGTATCCAATTATTCTCAGCTTTTATTCTAAGAACACCTATATCTAAAGCTGTAAGCAGTCTACTATGATTTGGTAAAATACCAAGTTCACCTGTTGTTGTAGGTAAAACAGCTTCTTTAACTTTCCAGTTTGTAATTGTTCGATTAGTTGCTAAGATATTTGTCGTTATTAACATAAAATATCTACTCCTATTCTGTAAGTTTTTTCGCCTTTTCTAAAGCTTCACTAATGTCTCCTACAAGATAGAATGCTTGCTCAGGTAAAGAATCAAACTCACCAGCTAAAATTGCTTGGAATGCTTTGATTGAATCTCTTAAAGTAACATATTTTCCTGGACTACCTGTAAATATTTCTGCAACGAAGAAAGGTTGAGAAAGGAATCTTTCAACTTTTCTAGCACGAGCAACAATTAACTTGTCACTTTCTGAAAGTTCATCAATACCTAAAATTGCAATAATATCTTGTAATTCTTTGTAACGTTGAAGAGTTTCTTTAACATCTTGTGCAATTTGATAGTGCTCATCACCAACAATTAAAGGTTCTAACATTGTTGATTTAGATGCTAAAGGATCTACAGCTGGATAAATACCTTTTGCTGCTAAATTTCTTGATAGTACTGTTGTTGCATCTAAATGCGCAAATACTGTTGCCGGAGCAGGGTCAGTTAAATCATCAGCTGGTACATATACGGCTTGGATTGATGTAATTGATCCTTTAAGTGTTGATGTAATACGCTCTTGAAGCATACCCATCTCTGTTGCTAGTGTTGGTTGGTAACCTACCGCAGATGGAACACGTCCTAATAGTGCAGATACCTCTGAACCAGCTTGTACAAATCTGAAAATATTATCCACAAAGAATAGTACATCTTGGTTCTGTACATCACGGAAATATTCTGCCATTGTTAGAGCACTTAATGCTACACGCATTCTTGCTCCTGGTGGTTCATTCATTTGACCGTACACAAGTGCAACTTTTGATTTTGATAAGTCAGAAGCAACAATAACTCCCGACTCAATCATTTCACGGTATAAATCGTTACCTTCACGAGTACGTTCCCCTACACCAGCAAATACTGATACACCACCATAAGCTTTGGCAACGTTATTGATAAGCTCCATAATAAGTACTGTTTTTCCAACGCCAGCACCACCAAATAAACCAATTTTACCACCTTTTCTATATGGAGCAAGTAAATCTACTACTTTGATACCTGTTTCGAAAATTAAAGGTTTTGTTTCTAATTCATAGAATGAAGGAGCATTTCTATGAATTGGCCAATTTAATTCAGGCGATTCAATACTTGCAAGATTGTCAATTGTTTGTCCTAAAACGTTAAAAATTCTACCTAGAACTTGATTACCTACAGGAACAGAGATTGGTTTACCAGTGTCAACTGCGATATAGTTACGGGCTAAACCTTCTGTTGGATTCATAGCAATTGTACGTACAGTACTTCCACCAACCATCTGTTGTACTTCAGCAACTACTTGTACATATTTTGCTAGTTTAGACGATGATGAATCCATGATTTCAATTGCTGTATAAATATCAGGAATTGATCTGCCTTTGTAACGAATATCGATTACGGGTCCAATAACCTGTGAAACTTTTCCGCCTACAGGTCCAAGGAATGAAAACTCTGAAGATTTGCTACGCATATTCTTAAGGTTTGTGTTTTGGGTATACAGGAGAAAATAAATAGGGTTTCCCTTTCGGTTTTTTAATTTAAATACTTAAACGATTAATCACGAAGAATTGACTGTTTAGTTTAACTCACGACCTGTTGTAATTAACCAATTTTCTGCTTCAATGTAATTATTTGGAGCCAATCTAATAGCTTCTTTCCAATAATCAGCTGCTTTATTAAAGAGTTTTTTAGCTATTTCAGATTGTCGTTTCTCTGATGATTTAACACCTTGGTAGTGATAAATTACAGCGATATTATTGTAGGCTTGTGATAATTTTGGATTTAATTCTAGTGATTGATGATAATATTGAAGAGCTATTGAGTACTCTCCATTATTAGAATAAATTAAAGCAATATTATAAAGAATATAACTGCGATCAATCGGGTCTTCTTCAAGTTGCAGCGCTTCATAGTAACTTTCTAGTGCTTGAGCGTATTGCCCAGAAGATTGTGCGACTAAACCTTCTTTATAGTAGGTGAAGGCTTCTTTTTCTTGCTGACTAGCAGGTAGTACTTTGATTACAATATCTGCCATAATCGTAAAGGTTTTGTCAAGAAAGTTGTCGTTTTGTTGATTCATCCTTTGAGATATCTTTGTTTTTGAATTTTTATTTGTCTAAAATTAAAGAGCTTTATTCGGTACAAAAGGAAATAATCCTAAAAGTCTTGCATGTTTTATAGCTTTTTTTAAACGGCTTTGTTGAATTTTTGTTAGATTACTGACATGACGACCTAAAATTTTACCGTAACTTGTAGTAAACGAGCGTAATAATAAAAGGTCTTTGTAATCAATGTCACGATTTAAGCCTAAAGGCGAAAGTTTTGCTTTCATTTTTCTCATACTATTTATTTAGTTTCTTTATGTATTGTATGGGAATTACAGTGTGGACAGAATTTTTTTATTTCTAATCTTGCCGGTGTATTACGACGATTTTTTATTGTAGTATAACGTGATACTCCTTCAGATCGTTTATTAGTATTTGTACGACAAGTTGTACACTCGAGATGTATAATAATGCGGCTACCTTTTTGTTTTGCCATTTTTTCTTTTGAATTTGTAAATTTTCTATTATAGAATTCTATATAATTAATTATAAGAAATTTTTATTACGAAGCTAGTCAAAAGACTATGTTATTATTTCAATTTAATTTATAATATTTAGATATTTTTAGATAACTAAATTTATTTGTAAAAAACTTTGAAGTCCATTTAACACTCATTAAAGAACAATAAAACATTATGGCTAATATTAAATCTGCGAAAAAAAGAGTTCGTATTGGTGAAAGAAACCGTAAAATGAATAGATTTTATAAATCAAGTATTAAAACTTTAGTAAAAAAATATAGAACAAATATTAAAACGTTTGAATCAAATCGCACGAGCGAAACCTATGAAATTTTACAAACTTTAATCTCAAAAATTTATAGTCGAATTGACAAAGCAGCTAAAAAAAAAGTTTTCCATTTAAGAAAAGCAGCAAGACAAAAATCTCGTATTAGCAGTGTATTAAAAAAGGTTGGTAAACCTTAATTTAGTTAAAATAATTAATATTAATTTTTACAACAATTAAGCCCAATAGTTTATCATTGCTTTAAAAGTATACAGCTAGAATGCTCTAGTTGTATACACATTTTTTGAAATAAATAATCAAGGAGTAAGTAAAATCCATGCGAAAAGTTTTTCTGGCAAATATGCCGGATCTAGTTGAAATTCAAAAGACTAGTTTTTGTTGGTTCCTAGAAGAAGGATTAAGTGAAGAACTAAGAAATCTTTCGAGTCTAGCTGATTTTATGGAAACTTTTGAAGTCCGATTTTTCCATAATGATTTTTATTTTCATGCACCTTTTCGGATACCAAATGAATCTCGAAGAGATAGACTTTCTTATTCTATAAGACTTTATATGCCAATTGAAGTTGAGGATAAACGAACTCAAACTACTGAATTACATACATTGTGTTTATGTGAACTACCATTAATGACAAATCGAGGAACATTTGTTATTAATGGTTGCGAGAGAGTAATTTTAGGTCAAATAGTTAGAAGCCCTGGTATTTACTACAAAGTAGATGCTATTAATAGTCAAATTTCTACAATTGGAGCAACTTTAATATCAAATCGCGGTTCATGGTTATATTTCGAATATGATCGTGAAAAGCTTGTTTGGATAAAAACAGATCGAATTGAAAAGATCCCAATTTCTATATTACTAGAAGATATTGGAGCTCACTCAAATACAATGTTTTCGCATCTAGAAAACTCACATTATTTTGAATATATTTTAGCTCATTCAAGAAAAATTTATACAAAAGGTTCTGACTTTCCCTATGAAGAATATCAATCAAGATGGGAATTATTGAAAAGTGAAATTTTTGAGCCTAGGTACTATAGTCTTGGGAAAGTTGGTCGTTATAAAGTTAATAAAAAACTAGGATTGTCATTACCTCATAAAGCTCAAACATTAACTTTACATGATTTAGTTGAAATTATTGATTATTTAATTGGATTAAGGGTCTTAATTGGGAATGTAGACGATATTGATAGTTTAGAAAATAGACGAATTAGATCTATAGGTGAACTACTTCAATCACAATTTTCTCAAGCTTTTTTAAGATTTGGTGCTTTTCTTGACGAAAAGAGAGATACGATGAATACACTGGATTTAAGTGTATTAATTAATCCTTTTCCAATTCAATCTGCTGTTGATGAATTTTTTGCTACTAATCCTTTATCTCAGTACCTAGACCAAATTAACCCTTTAGCAGAGTTAATACATAAACGAAGAGTTACCGTTCTAGGGCCTGGAGGTATTCCATTTGAGAAAGCAAGTTTAGCTATTCGCGATATTCATCCTAGTTATTATGGACGCTTATGTCCAATTGATACTCCTGAAGGGGAAAAAGCTGGTTTAGTAGCATCACTTGCGACCTTTGTTCAAACGGATGCTCAAGGATTTTTAAAAACTCCATTTTTCTCAATTAAGAAAGGTAAAATTACTGGACTAGATTACTTAAGTGTAGGACAAGAAAATGGTAAATCTATTGCAATGGGTGATAGTCTTGTAAGTTCAAAAGGTTTTTTATTAACTAAAAGAATTGGTGTAAAAGAAAATGATGAATTTCGTATTACTTCACCCTCCGAAATTGAATATCTTTCAATTTCTCCTTTCCAGCTTTTTTCACCCGCAGTTGGATTAATACCTTTCTTTGAACATGATGATGCCAATAGAACTTTGATGGGTGCACATATGCAACGTCAAGCAGTACCTTTATTAAGACCTCAAAAACCAATTGTAGGGACAGGTATAGAGTCACATTTAGCTATAGAATCCGGGTCATTAGTTTTAAGTTATAGTAAAGGTATTGTAAGATTTGTCTCATCAAATTCTATTTGGATCCGAGACGAATATGGAAAAACAATTGTTTATAAACTTGAAAAGGCACAATCATCAAATCAATCAACAATTATCAGTCAACGCGCTATTGTATGGATAGGTGAACATGTGGAATCTGGTAGCGTCATTGCTGATGGCCCAAGTACAGATGAAGGTGAATTAGCATTGGGTAAAAATGTTACAGTCGCGTATATGCCTTGGGCTGGTTATAACTACGAGGATGCAATTGTAGTAAGCGAACGATTAGTTTATGAAAATTTATTTACTTCTATACATATAGAGAAACTTGAGATTGAAATTGAAGATAATGATCGTGGACCAGATTATGTAACTCGTGATTTACCTGAAAGTACGGCTGAAAAGTATCGTTTACGAAACTTAGATGAAAATGGTTTAGTCTACATAGGTGTATACGTACAACCTGGAGATGCATTAGTTGGAAAACTTTCTCCTAAACGTCGTGAGAATACATATGGAAGATTACTTGAAGAATTGTTTGGAGATGCAACTTCAGTTGCTGATACATCCTTAAGAGTTCCGTTAGGTATGGTGGGTAAAACTTTAGATGTTCGAGTTCTTGATAGAGAAAGTGCTTTGGACATGCCTCCAAAAGTGTTTTATATTATTCAAGTCTTTATTGCTAATATAAGACGTATGCAAATTGGTGATAAAATGGCAGGGCGACATGGTAACAAAGGTGTAATTTCAACTTTAGCACCATTAGCAGATTTACCTTTTTTACCTGATGGTACACTAGTTGATATCATTTTAAATCCATTAGGAGTACCTTCGCGTATGAATGTTGGTCAATTATTTGAATGTTTGTTAGGTTGGGCTGGTGAAAAATTAGAACGTAGATTTAAAGTTTTTCCATTTGATGAAATGTATGGTACAGAAGCTTCAAGAACTCTAGTTTATCAAAAATTATCTGAAATTACAGAAGAATTATCTGAGGAAGAACAAATATTAAAAAAATCTACACCAGGGAAAGTTGTTTTACGTGATGGCCGAACAGGTCAACCTTTTGACAATCCTATTACAGTAGGTAAACCATACATGTTGAAATTAATTCACTTGGTAGATGATAAAATTCATGCAAGGTCAATAGGACCCTATTCTGTTATTACACAGCAACCTTTAGGTGGACGATCGCGAGAAGGAGGACAAAGATTTGGTGAAATGGAAGTTTGGGCTTTAGAGGCATATGGTACAGCTCATACTTTACAAGAATTGTTGACTTTAAAATCAGATGACATACCCGGTCGATTAAGGGCATATAAAGCTATTGTTGGGCATAATCAGATGCCATCACCTGGAATTCCTGAATCTTTTAGAGTTTTACTTCGTGAATTAAGATCTTTAGCTGTAGATATTCATGCTTTACGATTTATGGCTCATTCCTCTGGAAAACTTGAACCAAATGTAAAACCTGTTAAATTTTAGTTTAATCAGTTGATCGTAAAAAAAATATGTCACAAAAAAAAACAATTCCAATAAAAAATCTTGATAGTGAAACCAATCTATTATTCGATAAGAGGGTTATTAAACGAAAAAATTTAAAAAATTCTCGAACAATTTCTTCTCAAACAAATAGAAATCGATTCGAAATGGTTGGTGTAAAATTAGCATCGCCCCAAAAAATACGTGAATGGAGTGAACGTAAACTACCTAACGGTGAAATTGTTGGTGAAATACGTAAACCAGACACAATGAATTACCGAACGGGAAGACCTGAACCCGATGGTTTATTATGCGAAAAAATTTTTGGGCCTTTAAAAAGTTGGGAATGTGGATGCGGACAATATAAATTTAGACCAAAAACAAAGCCTTTTTATTGCCCAAGCTGTGGTGTGGAGGTTACTGAGAGTCATGTTAGAAGACATAGAATGGGGCATGTAGCTTTAAATTATCCCATTACACATACTTGGTATTTAAAAGGTTCACCTAGTTACCTTAGTATTATTCTTGATCAGCCTCTAAAAGATCTAGAAACTATTGTGTACTTGGTTGAAGAGGAAAAAACTTTAGAGGAGTTAGAAAACGAAGCTCGAGAATCTGTTAAACGTTTATTAGGACCTAATAATCAAACGGAAGATTCAAAATCAGACGAAACTGAAGAAATCGAATTAGACAAATGGGTTTCAGAATGGTTAAAAGCTAGTAATACAACTACTCAAAATATAATTAATGATAATGAAAATGACCTGTTTTCAGAATTAAGTAAAGAAGACTTAAGAAGTAAGTTGAGCAACTCTAAAAGTTTAGACATTCCAAGGGTTAAAAAGTTATTAAACCGACAGAAGCGCCCTACGACATATCAAGAATGGGTGGATGAAGAAGTCAATGCACTGTTACTTGCAAATCATGGTTCTAAAAAAATACTAAATATGCTTGAATCTCTTAATTTAAGAGAAGAGGTTAAACATGTTCGAACTGAGTTATTTCAATCTTCCATTAGTAAACGTGATCGTTTACTGAAAAGACTACGTCTTTTAGAAACGTTTTTAGCGACAAAAACAGAACCATCTTGGATGATCTTAACAGTACTGCCTGTTTTACCCCCTGCACTAAGACCTGTTTTCGAATTACCTAATGGCACTTATATGAGTTCAGAATTTAATGAGCATTATCGTAGAATTGTCATGAGAAATAATAGACTACTTCGATTTTGTGAACAAATTGTTCCAGATTTTGTTGTAATCAATGAAAAGATTTTGATCCAAGACGCAGTGGATGATTTAATTGATAATGGTAGCCGTTTTGGGCGAGATTCATACGGTCCAAGAAATAAACCACTTCGATGTTTAAATGATTTGATTGCTGGCAAAGAGGGACGTTTTAGACAAAATCTATTAGGAAAACGTGTTGATTATTCTGGTCGCTCTGTAATTGTAGTTGGACCTACATTAATGCTTGATCAGTGTGCTTTACCTTATGAAATGGCATTAAATTTATTTGGCCCTTATCTAATTTATAAAATCAGAGAAATTATACCGAGAGCGAGAGAACTAGATACAAGTGATTTAACATCAGCATTACAAAGAAATTATCCAATTGTATGGACTTTATTAACGTTGATAGTTTCAGTTTCATTAGTACTTTTGAATAGAGCACCAACTTTACATAGACTTGGTATTCAAGCTTTTAGACCAATTTTAACAACAGGTCGAGCAATTCAATTGCATCCTCTTGTTTGTGCTGGTTTTAATGCCGATTTTGATGGTGACCAAATGGGTGTTCATTTGCCTCTTACTCGTAAAACTCAATTAGAAGCATATCGAATGCTTTCATCAAACAATCTTTTGTCACCAGCAAATGGTAGACCTCTGTTAACACCAAGTCAAGATATTGTATTAGGGTGGTATTATATTACGACTAGAACTTTGCCAAATAGAAAGGGGGGAAATCGTTATTTTACTTCATTCTCTAAAATTTCTGAAGCTTTAGAGCATGGAACTATTTCACTTCATTCTACTGTTTGGATCAGGTATTCAGGAAAACTTACTGGAATTAGAAAAAAAGAGAAAAATTTAATACGAAAAGAAACATTAATCAACAATAAAACATTAGAAATTTTTGATGATATTCAAATAATACGAGATCCAAATAATAAAATAATATCTTCATATATTCGAACAACCCCTGGTCGTATTTTAATTAATGAATTACTAGCAGCAGCGATTTATGCTAGACCGATTGGTTTACGTAAACATACTAAGGAGATTTAAAAGATAGAAAACTTAGGTATTAATTTTTAAACATTAAACGTTATTTAATCTAAAGTGTCTACAAAAATGCAAAATTCACAGTCAAAATTGAAAAATATAGATTCCTATAATCCCCGAAGTTTTATTTTCTTAAATCAAGTAATTACAAAAAAAGAACTAGAAGAACTATTACTATGGATGTTTCGAAATTATGGAATTCGAAAAACATGTATGTTAGCCGAATTGTTAAAAGAGGCAGGATTTAATTATGCAACTAAAGGTGGGCTTTCAATCAGTTTAGAGGATCTAAAAGTTCCTAGAACAAAAACTCCATTAGTTAGTTCTACAAATAAAGAGTTAGCAAATGGTGAGACTAAATATCAAAGAGGTGAACTAACTAGTTCTGAGTGGTTTCAAAAACAAGTAATGGCATGGAATTTAACAAGTGAAGTCTTAAAAAATGAAATTGTTGATTTTTTTGAAAGAACAGATCCTTTAAATCCGCTTTACATGATGACTTTTTCTGGTGCAAGGGGAAATCTTTCACAAGTCCGACAACTTATTGGTATGAGAGGTTTAATGTCCGATCAAAAAGGTGAAATGATTGGATCGGCAATTCAAAAGAATTTTAGAGAAGGTTTAACTGTTATTGATTTCTTAATATCATCTTATGGTGCAAGAAAAGGATTAGTTGATACTGCAATTAGAACCGCTGACTCGGGTTATATGACAAGGCGTCTTATTGATATAGCACAAGATGTTGTTGTACGACAATTTGATTGCCAATCTAAGTATGGTATTCTAATAGTTTGCTCAAGACCTTACGGTAATCAAACAAAAACTTCATTTGATGAACGTTTAATTGGAAGAATTTTAGCTAAACCTTTAATTGATCCAGCTACAAAAACATTACTTGCAAATCGAGGTCAAGAAATTGATTTTCATCTTTCAAATAAAATAAATGAATTAAAAATTCCTATTATCAGTGTTCGATCTCCTTTAACGTGCCAGTCTTATCGCTCTGTTTGTCAAACTTGTTTTGGATGGGATTTAACACAACATCGTTTAATTGAAATTGGAGAAGCTATTGGTATTATAGCTGCTCAATCTATTGGAGAACCTGGTACGCAGCTGACAATGAGAACATTTCACACTGGTGGAGTTTTCAGTCGCGAGTTAAGCCAGCAAATACGAAGCAATCATTCAGGTCAAGTAGAATTTGCTGATAACTTAAAAACTCAATTTATTAGAACAACTCAAGGTGATTATGGTCAAGTTATTTTAACTACGTCATTTTTTGAAATTCGAACATATAAAAATGAAGTGGTTAGAATAAGAGTAGAACGTGATGACCTACTGATGATTAAAGATCAGGAATTTATAAAAAAGGGACAACCTATTGTTCAATCAGCATCAGACTTAGAAGATTCTGATACAGAAATACAAAAAACTTTATCAACAAAGTTCCCTGGTGAGATTTATTACCAGGCTCGACAAAAGTACAACTTTTTTGAATACAATATGATTGTTTGGGTATTAGCTGGGAATCTTATCACATTACCATTTGAAGCTAAACAAGTAGTTCGATCGTATAAACCTAATACTCAAGTATTTGCAAAAACAAAATTAGTAATCAAATCAAATCCTTTTACAGAAACAATTTGTGTATTTAGAAACAATAATATAGCTTTAATTTCTAGGTTCTTTGAGTTAGAACAACTAAAAATTTTTTCATACAAAAGTTTTAAATCTAAAAAGTCTAAATTTTTTGTTCTAGAATTTAAAAATGAACAGAAATTAATTTTACAAAAAACTCTAACTCCGAGTCAACTCGATAATACAAATGGTTACATAGGAAAATATTTAACAAAAGCTTATAAAGTTAATACTGGTGGAAATTTATATTCGATTAACTTAAATAAAAGTTTTTTAGTAAAATCGAAATTACCTCTATGGAACGAAATAAATAAAGGTGGACTTTATTTATGGCTGCCAGAAGAAATTTATAAACAAATGCCTTCAAATGGGCTTTTTCATGTAAAGGAAGGCAATTTTATAAAAAAGGATTATTGGATTGGTCAGAACATTTTTTCTCCAATTAATGGTTTAATTTCTCATCGTAAACAAACCCGTAAGATAAATGATTTATCAATTCAATCTGGTACAATCTTAACGTTTAAAAGAGAAAAAATTAATATTGAACAGTTTAAGTTAAAATTCGATTCACAATTACTTTTTCCTGGTGAAATATTATTTGGGCAAATTAGAATTAATCGAATTGTTTATTCACAAATAATATATTCATTAAATTCTATTAAGGTAATCCTTAGACCTATTACTATTTACAGTATTCCACAATCACAACAATATAATCCAATTGGGCATAACTCAAATGTTATTAGTGATGAATTAATCGTTAAAGTGAAGCGATTTTTTACTTTCAAACTAAATGAACCAATAAGCGGTAATAAGAACTTTCCAAAAAATTTAATTGAGACTGGACTTTTTGTTGGTAATCCAAATAATGCACAAAAAAATAAAATTAATATTCTTATTAATTTTAGAGAAGTACAAAATAAAAAATGGTGTCTTGAATTTGGTCGTTTTCAAGATTTGAATAGACCAAAAATTAGCCCAAGGCGTTTAAAATTTCAGCAAATAAAAACAATTTCCTGTGTTAAACCAAACCAAATTTTAGAACCTTATACATTACTTGGATGTTCTGAAGTAAGAGGAGATATTACAGGACAACCCATTAGCCTTAGATCTCAATATTCTAGTCGTTATCAGTCTCAAGAGCTTATGATTGTTAGTAATGATCATATTCGAGAACTGTATTTTGATGAAACAACGTTAAAAAATAGAAACAAAGATTTTGTTTTTGCTGGAGACAATATTGGTAATGGACTCATTTCAACAATTGGTGGAAAAATACTAAATTATACGGGATCAAAAATCCAATTTAGGATTGGTAAACCTTATTTATTTACAGAAGGAGCGAAAGTTTATAAAAACCATCAAGATTTTGCCCCAGAAAATACAGTTTTAGGTTTTGTAACTTATAGAATTTTTAAAACACAAGATATTATTCAAGGTTTACCAAAAGTTGAAGAAATTCTAGAGGCAAGAAGCTCCTCTGATCGTGCACTTATTGCTGAAAAAGCTGGTATTATTACTAAGATAATGACTCATGCTAGAAGTAGAAGTAGCCAAATTGAAGTTCTATCCAATATTAAACAATTAAGAACGATTAGAGAAGTACCATATCTAATTGAAGAAATTGATTCGGAAAATCTTGAGGTAGAACCTTACCAATATATTAATTTAACCGAACGTTTTCATAAAGGATTAGTTGACCCTCAACAACTTTTAGACATTTCATTTGATTACTTTAGACAAAGAGATTCGCATCACAAAGCAACATTACGAAGTTTATATCGTTTAGCATCTATGTTTATTAAATCCATTCAAGGTGTCTATGAAAGCCAAGGTATTAAAATTGTTGATAGACATTTAGAAGTAATTGTCAGACAGATGATAATAAAAGCTAAGATTGAATTTCCTGGAAATACACCATTGGTTTCTGGTGAATACTTAGACGTTCAACAATTATTAATTTTAAATAATATGCTTGAAAAAAAACAAAAACATTTAGTTTATTATAAACCTGCTATTTTGGGTTTAACTAAAGCAGCTTTAACTACCGAAAGTTTTATTTCTGCAGCTAGTTTTCAAGAAACAGTTAGAATTTTAACTCAAGCTGCAATTGAAGGGAAAGTTGATTGGTTACGAGGATTAAAAGAAAAGGTTATTGTAGGTGGATTAATACCTTCTGGTACAGGTATTTTAACATTTCTAGACGAATGGATTGCTAAACATATTTTTTTATACGGCCGTAGTGTCGTTTCTTTAACAACTCGTCGAAAATTTTTAAGAAAAAAGTTACAAAAACAAAATATTTCTCCAATCACTACAAATGAAAATGTTGATTTAAGTGAGGAAAATCGATCAACTCTCCGTTCTCGACTTAAAGGAATTAAAGAAAAAAGTTAATATATTCTAACTGTTTTCGACAAGTCGCTTGTAAATTAAGGTAAACTAAATAAATATAATTAAAATACAATATATTAAGGATTTTCTAAATTATGTATAATTTATATAACGTTTAAAATATTTTATTTTTTCAAACGACATTTACAGAATACACAAAAAATAATACAAAAATATGGCAGAAGGAACACGCCAAACCATAAATCAAAAATTAGCTCGCTTCTTTAAAGTTGGACTTCACTATGGTCATAAAAAGAAAGAGTGGAACCCTAAAATGGTCCCATTTTTATTCCATTCTTTTCCTGAGGTTAATAGAGAATATCATTTTATTAACCTTTATGAGACTCAAAAATATTTAAACAAAGCTTGCCGTTACTTACGAGCAGCTTCATTAAAACGAAAAGTTATATTATTTGTCGGAACAAAAAAAAGGTTAGCTAGTGCAATTCAGCAAGAAGCAATGCGTTGTGGTGCATTTTACGTTAATTATCGTTGGCTTGGAGGAATGTTAACGAATTGGAAAACTATTCAAAAACGAATTCGACGATTAAGGGTTTTAGAAACGTTACAGGCTTATGGAATTCTTAACTATTATCCAAAGAAAGAATCAGCAAAGTTAAAACGTGAACTTGAAAAATTAAATAATTATTTAGCAGGAATAAAAAATATGCCATACCTGCCTGATGTTGTTGTTTTAATAGATCAAGAACATGAATTAACAGCCATTAAAGAATGTAAAACTTTAAAGATTCCTATTATTTCAATCATTGATAGTAATTCAAATCCAGATTTAGTTGACTTAGGTATTCCTGGAAATGATGACTCTGTGAAAGCAATTCGCTATGTTTTACATAGATTAGCAAGAGCGATTGCGGGTCATCAACAGAGTCAAAATGATAAGCTACTAACACAATCGGCTTTAAATTAAAAAATAAAATTTTGTTTAGGCTATTTAGCGTAAATAAAATTACTTTAACTACATATACGGAATAACGTATAATATTCATGAGATAGAAAGTCGTTCTTTTCGATTTAAACAGTAATTATGACATCAACCTTATATTTAGACTACAACCCAACTATCTCAACTTTACCATTAGCAGATTTAGAGGTAGGAAAACATTTCTATTGGGAAGTTTTTGGATATTCACTACACGGACAAGTGTTTCTTGTTAGCTGGCTTGTTATAGGTCTGATTTTAGGAGCTTCTATTTTAGCAACTATAACATTAAATCAAGTGCCACGTAATAATTGGCAAAATATAATGGAAGTTGTAGTTGAATATGTTCAAGGTATTGCAAAAAACCAAATGGGTTCGAATTTTGGAGAATGGGTTCCCTTTGTTGGAACATTATTCTTATTTATTCTTATATCAAATTGGTTAGGTGCTTTAGTACCTTGGAAATTAATTCATTTACCAGAAGGTGAATTAGCTGCGCCTACAAACGATATTAATACAACTATATCATTAGCTTTAGCAACATCTATTACATATTTTTATGCTGGATTAAAGAAAAAAGGATTTTCTTACTTTAAGAAATACTTCCAACCAACACCAGTATTATTACCGATTAATATCTTAGAAGATTTTACTAAACCTTTATCATTAAGTTTTAGGTTATTCGGTAACATTTTAGCAGATGAATTAACAGTTAGTGTATTAACATTATTAGTACCTATCTTAATTCCATTACCTATTATGATATTAGGTTTATTCGCAAGTTCAATTCAAGCATTGATCTTCGCAACTTTGGCTGCAGCATATATAGGTGAATCAGTCGAAGGCCACCATTAAATATTAAATTTTAATTTAATATATCTAAGAAAGCTGTCAATTTTTTTTGAAAAGATCAAAAGGTAATATTATGACAGATTCAATCGTATCAGCAGCATCAGTTATCGCTGCAGGAATCGCTGTTGGTTTAGCAGCTATCGGACCTGGAATTGGACAAGGTAACGCGGCAGGTCAAGCTGTAGAAGGTATTGCACGTCAACCTGAAGCAGAAGATAAAATTAGAGGAACATTACTTCTAAGTTTAGCCTTCATGGAAGCCTTAACAATTTATGGACTTGTAGTTGCACTTTCATTAATTTTCGCAAACCCTTTTAGTTCTTAAGTAAAAATCAAAACTAGGCCTTACAAGATGATCGTAGTTAATCTAGGATCATCTTCAATTTGGCCACAACTTAAGTCAAATCCAATAAAATTCTGGATATGTACACATCACTACCCTATCTATACCTTAGTCTAGAAAAGACAGGTGGCTTATTTGATATAGATGCTACATTACCTGTTATGACTATACAGTTTTTTTTGTTGGTTCAAATTTTATCCTTCCTTTTATTTAATCCAATCCAAAAGATATTAAAACAAAGGGAACAGGAAATTGAAAATAATCTCAAAAATGCTCGAATTAGTCTAGAGGAAGTAGAAAAACTGCAACAAAAAATACGTCGGATTTTACAATCTGTTCGTGAAAGACATTTAATCAGATCTAGAGAAGTCGAAGTAAAGCGACAAACAGCTGTTATTAGATCTAAAAAATATATGGAAGCCAAGGTACGAGATACTAGGGAAGCTATGGTAAAAAATTATATTACTACAGCAACTGAAGCTCGTGATTTAATACCGGGTGTAGTCCAAGAAATTAATAGATACCTACGGGTTAGGCCACCTATTAATAGAGTATAAAATTAATAAATGGGATGTTTTCGAAACTAAAGGACTTCTTATATGAGTGAAGCTGGGTTTGGAATCAATACTGATATCTTAGAAACCAATTTAATTAATATTCTACTTTTGATAGGATTATTAATTTTTGCATTTGCGGATTCAGTCCGAACAAGTTTAAAGAGTCGTCAAGAACGAATCTCTGATAATTTGGATAATGCAGCTAATCGATTGATACTTGCAAATTTTCGCTATAAAGATACTGTAGAATCTTTAGAAAAAATACGTATTAAAGCTATCGATTTACAAAAAGAAAAAATAGAAGAACTAAGACAAACAAAAACTTCAAACTTTGCTCAATTTCAACCTTACGTTGTTGAAGAAGTAAAAGCATTAAAGGCATTAGTCTTAGGTCAATATAGATCTTTTGATAGACAATTAATCAATAGAATATTTCGTTCTTATCAAAAGCATGAAAATAGTCCTTCAAAAAAATTGACACGCAAAACTACAAGGCAAAGCCGTTAGTAATAAATTAAAGAAATATTATTGAATCGTATGGGATGTCTTGACAAGGTCCAATTAAGCCAAAATTTGATTCAAAATTTTGTAAAAGCATTTCAAGCTGTACCAAACGCATATGACATGTATCATATTGGGGTTTGGTTTAAAACATTATCGTATCATACAGCACAAACGTTTCCTTCTACAGAAGTGATACCAAAACAAGCCAAAACTAATTTAAATTCTAGTTTAGTACGTAAATCTTTTAAAAATAACATACGTTATAAAATTGCTGCACGTCGTAAAGATTCTGAAGATTTTGTTATCTGGAAGGTATTATTGCCAGCTTGGAAAGCATCATTTAATCACGGATTTGATTTAGTATTTGGTAAATGGTTCTATGAAAGTTTCCGAAATAGAATTGTTTCCTCGTTAATTTCGGTATTTCCATCTGTATTTGATCGTATTTGTCGCTTACATAGACTTCGAATCGTTGATGAGATTTGTACAGTAAATGATTGGACATCAAGTTTTAATGGTGATAAATTACTAGATAAACTTTCAGATGTTTTAGATTTTACGGATGAAAATCCAGAACGTTTAAATCCTTCAGATCATGCTTTCTTAATTAAAAAACAGGTAACAAGCAAAAATATTGTTCGTGGTTATACTTGTCGAGTAGATTCTGTTGTCTTTAACTTTACAACGAATCGTCTATTAGGATCGCAATTAATCGAGAACTTTTACAATTAAATTTCTCACATAATATTTAATAAATTTTCATCTAATGAGAATTTATTTATTCTAGGGTTTCTAGGAATTTAGGACAACTATAAAATTTAGGATTTAGTTTAATAAAATGAGTAATGTTTTCTATGATCAACTTGATGAGTTAGCTACGCGTTTCTCTGTTCAAGATAACTTTGTTAAAGAAACTGGAACAGTAATTCAAGTAGGTGACGGTATTGCTCAAGTATATGGTCTAAATTTCGTTGTAGTAGGTGAGATCTTAAACTTCAAAGTACCAGGTGCCGAAGGAGAAATTATCGGAATCGCTTTAAACTTAGAAGAATTATATACAGGTGTTGTTATTGTAACAAATTCTACAAGTATTAAAGAAGGTACTGTAGTTGAAAGAACTGGACGAGTTGCGACAGTGCCTATTGGACCTGATATGTTAGGCCGTGTTCTTGATCCACTTACTAGTCCATTAGACGGTAAAGGTCCTATTACAATTGAAACATCAAGAATGCTAGAACCAACGGTTCCTGGTATTGTTGAAAGACAATCAGTGTGTGAACCTTTACAAACAGGTATTGTTGCTATTGACTCTATTATTCCTATTGGTAGAGGACAACGTGAGCTTATCATCGGTGATAGACAAACAGGTAAAACTGCTATCGCACTAGATACAATCATTAATCAAGCAACTGAAAACGTAGTTTGCGTTTATGTGGCAATTGGACAAAAAGCCTCTTCAGTAGCTTCTGCTGTTCGGGTTTTAAATGAAAAAGGTGCTTTAAAATATACAGTAGTTATTGCAGCGAATGCTGATGCTCCAGCTCCAATGCAATATATCGCGCCATATGTAGGTGCTAGTATTGCTGAATACTACATGTATTCAGGGCGTCATACATTAGTAATTTATGATGATTTAACAAAACAAGCACAAGCTTATCGCCAAATGTCTCTTTTACTTCGTCGACCACCAGGCCGTGAAGCTTATCCGGGTGATGTATTCTATTTACACTCTAGACTATTAGAAAGAGCAGCAAAATTAAACGATGTATTTGGTGGTGGTAGTATGACTGCGCTCCCTATTATTGAAACACAAGCGGGAGATGTATCAGCATATATTCCAACAAATGTAATTTCAATTACTGATGGACAAATCTTCCTTTCTGAAGATTTATTCAACTCAGGTATTAGACCGGCCATTAACGTTGGTATTTCAGTATCACGTGTGGGTTCTGCAGCTCAAATTAAAGCAATGAAACAAGTTGCGGGTACATTAAAACTTGAGTTAGCACAATTTGATGAACTTCAAGCTTTCTCACAATTTGCGTCAGACCTTGATCCAACAACACAACGTCAATTAGCTCGTGGTCAAAGATTACGTGAGTTATTAAAACAACCTCAATATTCACCACTTTCTGTAGAAGATCAAGTGGCACTAATTTATACTGGTACTAATGGTTATCTAGATAACGTTGCTATTTCAAATGTTAAACCATTCTTAGCTAGTTTACGTGAAAAACTTCGTGCTAATCCTGAATTTACAAATGGGATTCGTGATGAGAAAAAATTAACACCCGAACTAGAAACTGCATTAAAAGAATTAATTCAACAAACTCAAACTGAATTTGTTAATTCTTAAAACTATAAATTTCCTTAGTTTAAACTAAGGAAATTTATAGTTTTATTTTTATACCCCCAAGGGAATTCGAATCCCTGTTACCTCCGTGAAAGGGAGATGTCCTAGGCCACTAGACGATGGGGGCTTGTGTTACAAGACAGTTATTATTTTCCTGTAATACAAAAGAAATGTCAAGTGTTAATATTATTTGATAATAATATTAATGTCAGGAGGACCAATTTAGCTATATTTTAAATTTTAGATTACTGTATGAACCTACAAGTTCTTAGCCAGTTAATTGCTTTAACCCTGATAATCTTATCGGGACCTATTGTTATTGCTGTTTTAGCTTTTAAAAAAGCAAGTGCACTTTAATTTAAAGCTATTGAATATATTTTAGAATTTCTTTTAGTCTAATATCTAAATTATCAGATAGTATTTATCTGATAATTTAGATAAATTTTTTATATTATTATGTGAAATTATCTTAAAAAATTAAGCGAGTAACGCGATTTGAACGCGCGACATCAACCTTGGCAAGGTTGCGCTCTACCGCTGAGCTATACTCGCAATATATATATATAGTATTAACATTTTATATTTTTTAATTTGGAAATAAAGGAAAAACCTTTCCTTTATTTCCAAATCTAGAAATCAAAAATAATAATTAACGTGTTGCTTTTTTTAACTGTTGTAATGCAACTCTACCAATATTATAAACTACCCACAGGGCTGCACCAAAAACTGGTATAAATACAACGAATATTCGTCCGTCCATGTAGTGTTTTCCTTTATAAATATTAAAATGATTCTCAACTATTGCACAAAAGGATTTATTTAAGTTTAAATCCTGACACCACTAAATATAATTTTATATATATAAATTATTAAATTTAATTAGGTGAGTTGCCTGGGGCTCGAACCCAGAACTTTTCGGTTAAAAGCCGAGTACTCTACCATTGAGTTAGCAACCCAAACCCCTCTTACAAAGCGGGGTCAATACAAATGTACCATTAAATTAATATAGTGTCAAGTGTCAAAGATTTACATCTACATATAGTCTTATTTAAATTATAATTTTATAGATTATTGTCAAAATCAAGGTCTTCATTTTGTGTATATATTTCTTCTGGGACATTTGATGTTTTACTATCTGTTTCTGATTTAATAAGCCATTCTAATTCATGTAAAACTTCTTCTAAACTTTGTGGGTTTTCCATTGATGGAATAAAACGTTGTACAAATTCCTTTTGGTTTTTTAAAACCCATTTATCATCATCGGGTAAACCAGAATAAAATCTTTGATAATGATCAATAGCAGTACGTAAACGAGTTTCTTGCTCATTTATTCTTGCTGCACCATAATAGTCATTCATCCTTAGCATTTCCTCTTTTTCCTCTTGCATAGCTGCTAGCCTTTCATAAAAAGGACCGATACCTGGTGGATGTTTAACTGCTTTCATTGCAACTAAAGTACAAGCTTCATCGATAACATCAATTGCTTTATCAGGTAAAAATCGGTCTGCAATGTAACGTTCAGAAAGTTCGACAGCTTCCACTAAAGCTTCATTTGAAATGACAACATTATGAAACGATTCAAATGATTTTCTAACACGGGATAAAATTCGAACAGTTGATGCAGGGCTTGGTGGCTCCACTAAGATAGGTTGGAAACGTCTTTCTAAAGCAGGATCACGTTCAATATATTTTTTGTATTCGTCAGTTGTTGTTGCACCAATACATCTAAATTTACCTCTAGATAAAACAGGTTTTAACATATTTGCAGCATCCATTGTACCTTCTGCAGATCCAGCACCAATTAATGTATGAATTTCATCAATAAACAAAATTGTATCCGGCACATCCTGTGCGTGTTCGATTAAAAGTTGAAGTCTTTCTTCAAATTCACCACGATAACGTGTTCCGGCAACTAGCGCACCCAGATCAACTGTTACAACACTAGCGTCTAAAAGTTGTCTTGGAACTTCCTGATTAGCGATCTTTTGTGCTAATCCTTCAACTAATGCTGTTTTTCCTACACCTGGTTCACCAATAATTACAGGATTATTTTTTGTTCTACGACATAAAATTCTAACCATTCGGTCTAATTCACGTTCGCGTCCAATTAAAGGGTCTAATAATCCCAGTTCAGCGGACATTGTTAAATCACGAGTAAATCTATTTAACTCATATAATTCATCTTCATCAAGTTCAAAGTAGACTCTATAGTTCATTTTTTCCTCTTTTTTAAAAAATTTTAAAATTAAAAATGATTAGTTTTTATAAAATTATTAAAAATAATTTTACATTAATAAACAGATCAAAAATAGGTACTAAAAAGTTTAAAGTTTAAAATACGCTCTCTTTTAAGGTTTGTAACTTCTTTTTATTTATATTTTCTATAAGACATGATCCTAAACCAGTACCAGATAACCAATCATAACCTTTCCTATCAACAATGTTGCCTAAGTTAGATTTTCCACTACATACAATTTTTCCTTCTTTCATAACCTGAATTTTATCTGGTTTAATATATTCTAGAAGACGTTGATAATGTGTAATTAAAATCAAACTTTTCGTTGTCTGAAGAAAACGTGAATTGAATAAACTATCAAGCTGATAAATTAAGATCGTTTTAGATAAAGTTTTTAAAGCATCAACATCTAGCCCTGAATCGATTTCATCTAATACAGCTAATTCACAACCTGTAATTGCCATTTGAAGAATTTCATTCTTTTTCTTTTCACCACCTGAAAATCCTTGATTTAATGGTCTTGGTAAAAAACTAGAATCCATGTCTAAAATTTTAACATAATTTAAAATTCTATTTGCAAATCTTAAACTTGTATTTAGAATATCATCCTTTTTTTTGTATCTAGAATGATAAGCAAGACGTAAAAAATCTTGATTACTTACCCCACCAACTTCCATAGGATACTGGAAACCTAAGAAGAGTCCTAATCTTGCTCGTGTCTCCGGTAAACAGCGTACAAGTTTCTCATTTCGAAATCTTATTGAACCATGAAGTATATTATAAGCTGGATGACCTGCTAATAACTTTGCTAATGTACTTTTACCTGATCCATTAGAACCCATTACAATTTGAATTTCGCCAGCTTTTAAATTCAAATTTACCCCTTTTAAGATCGAAGCTGCACTCCGCTTACCTTCTTGTGCACTTGTTGTAGCAGTTAAATTTTTTATTTCAAGCATTTTTTCTATTTTGTTTTATCATAAGACAATTATTAAACTTAAAGAAGATAAGCTTTTTTGTATCTTAATTTAAGTAAGACTTTTTTCAACTTTTAAATCTAAAAGTTTTTCAGCTTCTAAAGCAAATTCCATTGGTAATTTTCTAAATACTTCTTGGCAAAAACCATTAACAATCAACTTGATTGCGTCTTCTTCTGGAATACCACGTTGGTGGAAATAAAATATTTGTTCTTCCCCTATTCTTGATATTGATGCTTCATGCTCAACTCGAGCACTAGAATTTCGCACATTTATATAAGGAAAAGTATTTGTCTCAGATTGATGAGCTAATAAAAGAGAATCGCATTGCGAATAGCTTACAGCTTGTAATGCTTTACGACCAAATTGAATAAGTCCTCTGTATGTATTTTTTGAATGGCCACCTGAAATACCCTTAGATAAAATACGACTTCTCGTATTTTTACCAATATGAATCATTTTTGTTCCTGTATCCGCTTGTTGATAGTTTGTTGTTAAAGCAACAGAATAAAATTCACCTTGTGAAGCATTTCCCATTAATAAGCAGCTTGGATATTTCCATGTTACTGCAGATCCTGTTTCAACTTGAGTCCAAGAAATTTTTGATTCGTTACCTAAACACAAGCCTCTTTTCGTAACAAAATTATAAACACCGCCTTTTCCTTTTTTATCGCCCGCATACCAATTTTGGACTGTTGAGTAACGAATATGGGCACCTTCATGAGAAATTAATTCTACAACAGCTGCGTGTAATTGATTACTGTCGTATTTAGGGGCTGTACAACCTTCCAAATAACTTATCATACTACCTGATTCTGCGATAATAAGTGTACGTTCAAATTGTCCAGATTGTTCGTTATTAATACGGAAATAGGTAGATAATTCTATTGGAGATTGAAGATTTTTTGGAATATAAGCAAAAGATCCATCAGTAAAAACGGCTGAATTTAATGCTACAAAATAGTTATCAGTAATTGGAACAACACTACCTAAATATTTTTTTACTAATTCAGGATATGTATTAATTGCTTCAGAAATTGAGCAAAAAATAATGCCCAATTTTAAAAGTTCCCTTTTAAATGTTGTAAAAATAGAAACACTATCAAAAACTGCATCAACGGCAACATTAGCTAAACGTTTTTGTTCATTTAAAGGAATACCTAATCTTTCAAAAGTATCACGTAATTCTGGGTCAACTTCATCGATACTTTTTAATTTTTCTTGTACTTTTGGTGATGAATAATACTTAATAGCTTGATAATCTATTGGTGGATAATTTAATTCTGCCCAAGCTGGATCTTTAATGGATTGCCATTTTTTAAAAGCTCTAGATCTAAAATCAATAATAAAACCACTTTCATTTTTTTTCGTCGAAATAAGTTTTACTGTATTTAAATCTAAACCAGATTTAATCTCGTCTGATTCTATAACTGTAGCAAAGCCATATTTATACGTATTGTCACGTAATGGTTTAACACAACGTTCTGTGAACCTACAACCTTGTCTAACCAAATCTATTTGCTTGTGATCTAAAAAAGTTGTCATAATACTTTTGTAAAATTTAAATGGATTGTATTAATAATTTTATATTATTTAAGAATTTCGTATTATCAAAAGGCAAAATATTCATATTTTTAAAATATTAAATAAGAGATTTATCTATTTTTATACCTTATTATCTTGATAGCTTCTCGATTTATCTATAAGTTTGCTATAATTGGTTTTGACAAAGGTTTAAATAGTTAAAATTTCCTATGATAGAAATGAGAACAATTGAAAGTGTTTTAGGTAACACGACTTTTTATGCATTAATTTTAGCAACTTGTACAAGTTGGATCAATTTATTTTTCTTGAAATCAAAAATTTGGTCAAATATTTCTAAATCAAGTACACTTTTTTCAAGTATTTTTGTTGTAGGGTTACTTATATCAAGATGGACAAACGGGAAATATTTCCCAATTAGTAATCTTTATGAGTCAATTTTATTTCTATGCGCAATACTTCTTATTGGCCAACAACTCGCAGAATTAAAATTATCTACACGTTTAATTCGATGTTTAAATCTTCCTCTTGTTCTTTGTTTATATTGGTTTGGTAATTCGGGTCTTCCACCAGAAATGCGAATTATTACCGGTCTAGCTCCATCATTACAATCAAACTGGTTAATGATGCACGTTAGCGTTATGATGCTAAGTTATGGAACATTGATATTAGGATCTTTGTTATGCCTATTGTTTTTATTATTAAAAACATATGCACCAAAAAAAACGGATACAACTCCCGTTGCCACATCAGCGATTAGCATAACAAGTGATGAAACTAATAATACGCTTCTTGAAGCAAAAAGTTTAAGTAAATCATTACTAGATATTATTGATATTTGGAGTTATAGATTAATTGGACTAGGTTTTCCTTTCTTGACTTTAGGGATCATTTCAGGTGCTGTTTGGGCAAATGAAGCTTGGGGTGCATATTGGAGTTGGGATCCAAAAGAAAGCTGGGCTCTAATTACCTGGCTTACATTCGCTATTTACTTACATGCTCGTTTAATTAAAGGTTGGACTGGACAAAAAACAGCTACTATTGGTAGTATAGGTTTTGTAATTATTTGGGTATGTTATTTAGGGGTAAATTTCCTTGGAAAAGGTTTACATAGTTACGGTTGGATAGGTTAAATAAAAATTATTTTACTGCTAAGAGATTTTTATTAACACAAAAACTATTTAAACCCTCTTAACAGATAAATTGTAATAATTCTTCCTTTAACTATTAAGCTATTTAAAATTTTGTTTATTTTTATAATAAGTTAAAAAATCTAATAATTCAAAATTAATTTATAGCAATTAATATGAATAAATTCATTAAAAGCAAAAGCTTTTAATGAATTTGTTTACATTGAAACAAATTTAATATTTGTCGTTTTTTTACGAATGAAAGATCTAAGAATATGGTTATCTAATTTAATTAGAGATTGATAAAGAGATAAATTTGAAGGTAGAAGATTAAAACGAATTTCAATATAATCACCAATCTTTGAGCCTTTGATATTGTACGATAAACTTCTTTTGCCTCTATATCTTACGTGTATTTTAGAAGCTCCCCATTCACGGAGCGTTTTTGCATAATAATAGCCTAAGAATCTCAGCTGTTTAGGTGAATAATCTGATGAGAAAATTAATAAGGATTCATAACGGGATAAAGAATTTTTCATAAAGTTTAATTATTAAATATAATTTAAATAAGTTTTAACTACTGTTTAGCATTTACGGGCATAGAGTCAAATAAGTTTAGCAAATGATAATCAAATCTTAACTTAGCTCTATTTGTTAAACCACCAATTTGAATACTGTCTAATCTTTTAATAATCCATATTCTTGAATAAGAGATATAACTAATAAAGGTACTTAGAATCAAACTTCCGAAGCCTAAAGATAAAAACAATTCACCAGGATCGCCACGAACTTGTAATCCTGTACATGTAAGTATATCTAGAATTGTTGTATCAATTGAGCTTATAATTTGTAAGTTTTGTCCAATTTCGGCATAAATAGACTCATTCAAAGTAAAGGAAGGTAAAATAAAGTCACCTCTTAAGGTTTCAAAAAATAGCGTAGAGCCACTTTCTGAAAAAGGTAACCAACTTATCCATAAACGTTTTCCGGCAGTAGATATTGAAGTAACTGGGATTTGATAAATTAAGTCATTTAATTTGCATTTTAATCCTATTATATCCCAATCTGTTTGATACCAAATAACTTGTTGTTGATAAAAAGGATGATTTACAGAGATTGTAAATGAGTTTGACTCTTTTCCATAATCATTTAAACTTGAAATATTTGTATAAAACTGATGAATTAAACCATTTATATGGCTTACCCAAAAGTCATTTACTCTAATAGGATATATTGGTAAATTATCAATTAAATGATCAGACGGAAAATTTTGTAAATAAGCAATTTCGCCCTTAGGTACAAATTCTTGTGCAAGTAAGCCACCTAGAGCTGAAATCAAAGAAGCTAACAATATTAAAATTAGACTTAGGTGAACAAAAACTGGACCGAGTCTTCCAATCAATCCTTTTGAAGCATAAACAGCTTTACTTTTTTGGAAAAGAACATAGTTCTTTGTAGACATTCTAGAAATTACAAAAGGAAACCAATTTGTAGGGAAAACTAATGATCCATCAAATTTTTCTGTTTCTAAAAACTTTTTTAAAAAATTCAAACTTCTACAAAAATCAAACGAAGGTAATTGTTGTGTAAAAGTACATGATATTAAACTTAAACCTAATAGTAAATTTAAACAAAAAAACCAACCATTATTAAAAACGTTTGAAAATCTAAAAAAGCTAGAAATATTACTAAAAGAAAAACTTCCAGTATTTTCTAATACCTGATTGATTGGTTTATCAGTTTGTTCAACAATAGATCCTATTAAGCTGCAAAGTATTAAAATTGCAAGTAGAAAAATCGCTACTTTAATATTTGATAACCATCTTATAATAAAACGCATAAGATTAAACTGTAATTAATTTTCATTAGTAATATCTGAGACATCAAGTGAACCTAATCTTATTCTACCTGAACGTGCCCAAGCTTGTAATTTTTGAATTGATTCTTGTTGTAATTTTGCTAAAGGTATAGAATTATCAATTTCTTTAACAATATCTTGAGTTCTAAATTCACGCCCCTCTGAAAAAGCTTGATACATTGCTTCAATTATTAATTGTTTAATTTCAGCTCCTGAAAAAGACGGAGTTAATTGGCTTAATTCATTTATATCGTAAAGTTTCCAACTTTCAGGTCGAAACGTTTTAAGTTGAGCTTTAAATATACTTTTACGTTCATTTTTAGTAGGTAAATCTAAGAAAAAAATTTCATCAAATCTACCTTTTCGAATTAACTCTAATTGAATATTTTCTAATGCATTTGCTGTTGCAACAACGAATACAAAAGATTTTTTTTCAGCCAGCCATGTCAAAAGAGTACTTAAAACTCTATTTGTGGTTCCACTATCGCCTGTTTGTGTGGTACTCGTAAAACTTTTTTCAATTTCATCAATCCAGAGTACACAAGGTGACAAAGATTCTGAAATTTCAATCATCTCTCTAATACGACGTTCAGATTCACCAACAACTCCTCCAAATAATCGGCCCGTATCTAATCGTAAAAGAGGTAAAAACCAGTCATTTGCTATAGCTTTAGCTGTCATTGACTTTCCAGTTCCTTGAACACCAACTAAAAGTATGCCTCGCGGCACAGGCAACCCATAATTTTTCGCTGATTCAGAAAAGTGTAATCTACGTTTACCTAGCCAAGATTTTAACCCATCTAAACCACCAATATCATTTAAATGTTCGCCAGGTTGCCAGAATTCAAGTATTTCCGTGCGTGAAATAATTTGTCTTTTTTCTTGTAATATAAGCTCAACAGTTGAAAGATCTAATTGTCTTTTTGAAATTATTGACTTTGCGATTAAATGTCTAATCTTTTCTAATGACAAACCACGGCACGAATTAACTAATAAATCGAACACTTCACTTTTTAAATTAATATTTAACGTATTAAATAGTCGATTTAATTCTTTTTCAATTTCAACAACATTGGGTAATCCAAATTCAATAAAAATAAATTTATCGACTAATTCATTTGGGACAATTTTTTGATCGCTAATAAAAATAACAGTTTTGGGTTGTTTTCGAATAATAGGTAATAAATTTCTTAACTCTCTAGAAATCGAAAGGTCAGAGAAAAAATTCTGAAAGTCCTTAAAAAGAATTAAAGAAGGAACCTGACTAAATATATTACGAACTATTGACAATGCTTCAAAGGGATTTCGCTTATAAGCTTCATTCAAAACGTTAGGATTAAAACCATTAACAAAATCCCAACTATAAACCACTCGTTTTAACCTAGAGGCCATAAGTTTACGCAAAGCATATTCAACGCGTTCTTCCTCGGCACTTATAATGTAGATTAATGGTGATTTTGCTTTAATAAATAAAACAATTTCTTCCTCAAAACTCATTTTCAAAATCTTTTCAGATGTTTTAACTAACTATGTATCGTTTTTGCTACACGTCTTCTATTTTTTCTACGACGAGCATTTAAAACATTTTGGCCGTTTTTTGTTTTCATTCTAGCACGAAAACCTGATTTGCGTATTGCCTTTTTCTTTGTTCCTTCTAACGTACGTTTAGTCATAAGAGTCTTTTTTTTTTATCTAAATAGTAAAGTCAAATAAATAATTGTTTTTGACTTAAAAGTTTTTCTAATTTTAACATAAAATTAAACACCAAGATAGGTTTTATTTAATTCACTAAAATTTATAAGACTAGTTATTATAAGTGATTGAGTTTCCTTTATTAACTCTGAGAATTCCTGACTACATAATCGACTATATTCAATTATAGGATCTCTTTGTGCGTAAGCTTGTAATCCTATCGTATCACGACTTAAGGAAATTCTTTCACCATATTCTGTCCATTTCTGATCCATAACTTCTAAAATGAGTTTTTTAGAAATATTTAAATAATGACTACTTATAATTTGTTGATATGAAACTGTAGCTGTAGCTGATAATAAATTGGCAATATAAATATATTGGTTTGTATTGATATTAAAAATATTAGAGGAAATATGTATAGAATCATATAATTCCATTTCTTCTACTAATATAGATGAATTTAAAGTTCTAAATGAAAGTAAATTTAATAATAAATTTAAAGGGTCTTTATATTCTAAAATGCATTCGCGGAAAATAAAATATAATCTTTGATGATACTCATATATTTCTTCAAAAGCTGAACTAGATTTTCTATTTTCATACAAAAATTTTTCTACTCGATCTTGTAAAGCATCAAATGTCTTACTAACTGCTAAATAATCTGTACCCGAAAAAGGATTTGGATTATCTCGCCCTAAGAATGGTGAAAAGATATTAGGATCATACCTATTAACTAGATCATCTTCTAAACTAATAAAAAATTGTGATTCACCAGGGTCCCCTTGTCTACCTGAACGTCCCCTTAATTGATTGTCTATCCTTCTAGATTCGTGCCTAGAAGTTCCTAAGATTAATAATCCACCTAAATTGCATACAAGTTCTCTTGTTTTACTCCACTCAATTTTAGAATTTTCTAACAATATAATGTATAACTCTTTAATACGTTGATCTAATAAAGTTTGTGGTATATGAGACTCAATATCAACAACATTATCTAAATAATTTTGAATTAAATTTACATCAAAATCACTTAAAAGTTGGTGGATATCAAATAAGATACTATTTAAGTTTTTTGAATTTGATATTAATGACAAGTTTTTAGGGCCATTATTCGTTAATTGAAAAATGATTTGTCTTAGCAAATCATTAATAATATATTTTAAATTGCCACCTAGAATAATATCAGTTCCTCGACCCGCCATATTAGTAGCAATTGTGACTGAATTTAAGGCACCAGATTGAGCAACGGTTTCTGCCTCGCTTTCTGAGTTTTCTGGTTTTGCATTTAAAAGTTGACAATCTTCTAAACCTAATGTCTTTAGTGTTTCAGCAATAATCTCTGAATCTTCAATCGTGGTTGTCCCCACTAAGACTGGTCGTCCAACTGAATAGCATGATGTTATAGTTTCAATTAAAGCTTTAAATTTTGCTTTTTTAGTTTCAAAAATAAAATCTGTTAAATCTTTCCGTTTGATAGGTTTTTTAGTTGGAATTACAACAACCTCAAGACCATAAAATTCACGAAATTCTTGTTCTGAAGTTTTGGCAGTACCTGTCATTCCAGAAAGTTTTTTATAAAGGGAAAAAAACTTCGGGTATGTTATTGAATTTAAAGTTTGACTCTCTGGTGTTACGTTCACATTTTCTTTACATTCAATAGCCTGATGTAAACCATCTGACCATTTTCTATCTTTAGAAACCCGCCCTGTAAATTTGTCTATTATTTGTATTTGATTATTTTGAATAATATAATCTTGATCTTTTTGATAAAACAATAATGATCTAAGAGCATTTTCAACAAAAGCTAACCAAGGATCTTTAGGATCGTAAAGATCATCGGTTTGAAAAATTTCAGCTAAAAAATTATAACCATCTTCAGTCAAACTTGCTTGTTTTGTTCGATACTTTGGAATAAAATGTCTATTGGGAACTAATTGTTTAGCAACCCACAGAGCCTTAGGATATTTATCAGAAGTTAAAGGTCTTGGACTTGATAAAATAAGGGGTGTTTGAGCTTCATCAATTAAAACTGAATCGACTTCATCGATTAGACAGTAATTAAATGATCTTAGGACTCGATTTTTTGGCGAATCAGCCATTAGATCTCTTAAGTAATCAAACCCTACCTCTGTATTTGTTGTATATGTAATATCGCAAGCATAATTATACTGTCTTTCAAGAGTTTCCATACTTTCTCTTATCAAACCTACTTCAAATCCTAAGGTTTGATAAACAACTTGTAATAATTCTTTATCGCGTTTTGCTAGATATTCATTAACTGTTACGATATGTACACCTTTGCCGCTAAGAGCTTGAAATGATGCAGGAAGAGTGGCTACAAGTGTTTTACCTTCACCTGTTTTCATTTCAGCGATTTTACCTTCGTTTAAAACGAGCCCTCCAAGAATTTGAGTTTCAAAATGTTTTAAACCCAATTTACGGGAGGCTACTTCTCGAGTTAATGCAAAACTTTCTACAATATTTTGAGATTTTTTCGATTCATCAAAGAAATTTTTTCTTAAAATATCTACTTTGAGACGAATATCTGCATCTGATAACAAACTATTTTTTGATTCTAAATCTAAAATCTTATCAACGAGATCATAATAAATAGGCGATATTTTAGGTTGACGGAAAAGAGTCGGTATATTATCAATTTTTAGTAACATTTTTAAATTTTTCTGAGAAAAAGTAAATTTAGATTTAGAAGTACATTATAATAACTCGAAAAAACTCATGTAATTAAAACATTAGCTTTTCTATTTAACACTCATTCCTATTTTGTAGCGTTAATATTTTTAAATAAGTAAGTCTTATTATTTTCTTTTCTATTATGGAGCAACAATACCAGTTAACTAGTACCGCAAAATTGCAAATATTATCAAATAAATCACAAGAAGACTTACTAAAAAGTTCTCGATTCATATTGTTATTTAATCTTTATGATAACAGATTAATCCATGAAAAATTTTTAGATCAAATCTTTGGAAATTTAATTGAGAATAAACAAATGATTAGATATGATTTTCAAAGAAAAATCTATTCTCTATATCCAGAAAATTATCATGCTAATTTTAAAATTTTTAGTAAATTAAAGGCGTTAAGTATTCTTAGTTTTATATATCTATTATTAAAATATGTTAGATACAGAAAACTTCTAACTGAAAATTATGTCTTTTTAAAAATATACTTAAGAACTCTTTTAAAAATTTTTCATTTACGAAGTTCATTAGTTTTTCTTCTATTAAGAAAAAATTTAAGAAGCTCGTCAATACAGCTTTCTAAAACTTATAAAAATGTTAACAAGTTAGTTAATATTAATGTCATGTTTTTTACTATAAGTAACTTAGATTATAAAGTTGTATTAAACAAAAGACTTTCTAATAAGAGTTATACAACATTTTACAACTCTTATACTCAAAAACCAAAGGTTTGATTCTTTTATATTTTTTAAAAAAGTGTTTAAAACTGCTGTGTTTTAATAAGTTTAACAAAATAAAAAATAACATATGGAGAATATACAAAATCAATCCAGCAATATAAAAGAGGGAAAGTACAAAACTTTTCTTAAGAGTCAAGAAATTCTCAAAACAACTATTAAATCTATAGAATTAGACCAAGAAAAATATAAAGTACAATCAACTAGTAATTTAACAATTATTAAATCTGTTAATAACAATAAACAACTTAAAAATTTATACATAAAATATAAAACTCGCCTAAACGTATCTAACCAAGCTATAAAAAAATTTAGTATCTTAAAGTATAAAAAGTTTAATGAAGAAATAAACTTTTCAAGGTACATTCACAAAAACGATGTTGCGCAAAAATTAAAGAGCCAATTATATATAAACAAAATTTTTATAGCTAAACTAAATTTTATTTACTTAATACGAGAAAAAGTAAGTAAATTGAAATTTTTAATTGAAAAAAATAAAAGTAATTTTTAGAATTAAACATCTTATTTTAGCTACTGTTTAATAAGTTTTGAAAATGGAAAAGAATTAACTTTTTTTATTAAGTTTATTTTAATATAAAAATTTTTTAAAAATTGAAAAAGATTTATTTTTTTTATTAAATTTATTTAATAAAAATTATAAAAAATTGAATTTTGTAACACCTTTATATAGTAAGAACAGTAAGTTTTTTAATTGGATAACAAACTATTCTAAATTTATAATTCATAATCTTAACAATTTTTTAGTAAAATTATTAAAGTTTAAAGACTCTTTTGATAAAAGAAAATTATTAAGCTATTTAAGTCGTATTGGTTTTATTTTAAAAATATATTTTATACCTTTTATTTTTTTAGCTAATCAATCTTTAATACCATTTATACAAGAATACGAAGAATTAATTGTAAGTAGTTTTTCAAATAAGCTTTTTGAAAAAATCCCTTTTCTTACAACTTTAATTAGAATATTTAACCCGTTAATAAATAGTTATAATAAAATGGTACAATTTTGGGTTATTATTGCATATTTTCTTATATTTCCTACAGGGTATAAATCATTAAAATTATCCTATAAACTTGGTTATAATGGTAGTATTGCGTTCATCTTTTTATTAATAAACTATAGTTTAGGTTTAAGTCAAGAAATTGCAATAACTATTTTTGAATGTATCAAATTAATTAAGGATATACTTTTTAGTAATTACTTAGTAAAACACCTAAATGTAGTAAAATATAAAGAAAGAGAAGAATCAATTAGCATTTTTACAAATCTTGTCCAAAGATATGAATTGCAAATAAAACAAGATTATTTTAATTGGTTATTATTTTTAAATCACTTTATTTTATCACCCTTAGCATTTATAAGTCTTGCTGTTTTAGTATATAATTGCTTATATTATATAATTTATAATAAAAATCCTAAGATACCACTTGTAACTAAAGCTGCACTTGCAACAATTAAAAATCCTCAAGAAGAGGAATAATTATCAACTAAAGGAAATAATTTCTTATGAAATATTATTTTATACTTGCAACTAAAGAATTCTTATTCGAAATAGAACCAGTCGAAGAAGTTTTAAGAGAAAGAGCACATTATTACTCAAGTCGAAATAAACAAGTTGACTTTTGGATTCTTCCTTCGCCTGAGTTTTTAAATACATACGCCAATGAATTAAAGGAACTTACTAAAAATAATTCTAATGACAATTTAGTAGCTATTGTTTCTACCGATGTAGATTTTATTTACTGGTTAAAATTACGTTATCAAAATGTAATTTCAGGAAATTTCAATGCTCCTACTACAAAAGTTTTACAACCTCTAGCCTACAATTAGATCGATTAAGAGGACTAATTTTAATCCATACAAATTAATATGACAAACATTTATAGCATCATAGAAAGTTTTGGACGACAATTCTGGGTTGAACCAGATAAATTCCAAGACTTTTACAATTTTAAATTATCAAAATCTGGTAAAAGTTCACTAAAATCAAGTTCACGTAATTTTAAAGCTGACTACGCGCACCAACCAGAAAAAGCTAAGATCGTGTTATTCGATCGCGTCATGTTTTATAGCGATGAAAATAACGTTTATCTCGGTAAACCTCTATTAAATGATTTTCGTATTGAAGGAAGTTTATTACCAGGTATACGTAAAAAATCAAAGCTTGTCGTCTTTAAAATGCGTGCAAAAAAAGCGTATAGAAGAAAAATTGGATATCGAATGTCTTCTAGACGCGTACGATTTGATAATGTTTTGAGAATTATGTCTTCAAAAAAGAGATATGATTTACAAGTCCTTGTGAAAGGTACTAAGACATAAAAATAAATTTATAAATATTCAATAATCATAGGAAATTATGGCACATAAGAAAGGGGCTGGTAGTACAAAAAACGGTAGAGACTCTAATGCAAAAAGACTAGGCGTAAAAGTAGTTGGTGGTAAATTTATTCAAACAGGACAAATTATTATCAGACAACGAGGTTACTCTTTCCACGCTGGCGACAATGTTGGTATTGGCAGAGATTACACTTTATTTGCATTAAAAGATGGATACGTTTCTTATACAGGCATTAAAGGTAATAAAAAGAAAGTATCCATTGACGTTCCTAATTGGGAAAATTTAGTAAACTTAATTGGTTACCCTAGTTGGAAAGAATTTCAAAATAGCGTACAAATAAAATAATTAAGTCTAAATCTTATTATTAAATATAACTTTTTAAAGTGTAAGTATTTATAAAAATGCTTACACTTTTATTTTTAACAAAAGAAGTAAAGAAACGTAATATATTTAAAAATTAAAAAAGATAAAACTTACTAGTTTTATAAGATACTCGAACGTTCAACATTGTAAAATTATTTTTGCAATATTTTCTCTCCAAATAAAATTGACTACGCAAAAAGTAACTCATATCTAGTGATACAAATTTTATCTTGTACTAAAGTTATATCGTAAAAAATTAAAAATCAGTCTTAGAAATTATAATCAGAAACCTTGGACCTAACTAAGAAAAACTATGGTTATCTTTAGCGACAAATGGGAAGTAGACAAAATTTCTTTTAACTCTAGATTGCTTGTAGGTACAGGACGTTTTGAAACTTTAGAAAAGACAAAGCGTAGTATAGAATTGAGTGATCCAAGTCTTGTAACTGTAGCTATACGCCGTCTAGAGACTCAAAAAAATGAAAAGGAAAATGGAAGTCTTTTAAGTACAATAAATTGGAATCGGATTTGGATGCTTCCAAATACGGCCGGAGCAAAAACTCCAGATGAAGCAATACGATTAGGGTTCTTAGGTAGAGAAATTGCAAAATCGTTAGGGCAAGAAAATAATAAATTTTTAAAATTAGAAGTAATTGCTGATGAAAAATATCTAATGCCTGATCCACTTGGAACTATTAAAGCAGCTGATTATCTAATAAAAAAGGGATTTAAAATTTTTCCTTATATAAATACAGATCCGATATTAGCTTCTCATTTGGAAGAATTGGGTTGTGCAACATTAATGCCTTTAGGGTCCGCAATTGGTTCAAATCAAGGTCTTAAAAATATTGAGAACATCAAGATAATAATTGAACAAGCTAAAATTCCAGTTATTGTTGATGCAGGTATAGGTAAACCAAGTGATGCTAGTAAGGCAATGGAAATTGGTGCAGATGCTGTTCTAATTAATACAGCAATAGCATCAGCAGAAAGGCCTGAATTAATGGCTCAAGCAATGAAATATGCCGTAATCGGTGGTAGATTAGCATATTTAGCTAATCCCCAAACGTCATTAATAAAAAAAGGGATTTTAAGTTCGCCGAAAAAAGGTATACCTTTTTAATATGATTTGTTCTTTTCAAGTAATCTAAAAATTACTTGAAGAGAACAAATCATATTTTATATTGGCTTAGAAAGGAAAAGTAAGAGCATCAGGATAAAATCTATTGATCTCTATAACAAAACCAGCCGTAAAAGTTAACCAAGCTGTCAGAAGAACTGGTGCAGTTGATAAATACTTTAAAAAGTCTTTCATATGAAGTCTCCATCAATTTAGTAAGCTAAACCAAGACTACGAGTCGTTTCACCACCTAAGTACACACGTACACTTAGAAAATCTGTCGGGCAAGCTGTTTCACAGCGTTTACACCCTACACAGTCTTCCGTACGAGGAGCAGAAGCAATCTGTCCTGCTTTACAACCATCCCAAGGAACCATTTCTAGTACATCTGTTGGGCAAGCACGTACGCATTGTGTGCAACCAATACACGTGTCATAAATTTTTACTGTATGAGACATATGTTCTCCTTAATACAACAATAATGCCATAATAATATTATTATACAAATTTTTACAACTTATATTGCTTTTCTTGATAATTAAATATATTAATTAATGTTTGACAAAAGAAAAGGAACAATTTTTTATGGTAGTTAAAGGCGTAAAATATTTATTGTAGAACCCAGGCATTGAGCTACCTTCCCTA